TAAAAAACTATCACGGAGAGTTTGATTCTGGCTCAGGATGAACGCTGGCGGTATGCTTAACACATGCAAGTTGAACGAAGATAATAATTCATTGAATTATAATACTTAGTAGCGGACGGGTGAGTAACGCGTAAGAATCTACCTTTAGGAAAAGGATAACAACTGGAAACGGTTGCTAATACTTTATATGCTGAGAAGTTAAATAGGTTACTGCCTAAAGATGAGCTTGCGTCTGATTAGCTAGTTGGTAAGGTAAAGGCTTACCAAGGCAATTATCAGTAGTTGGTCTGAGAGGATGATCAGCCACACTGGGACTGAGACACGGCCCAGACTCCTACGGGAGGCAGCAGTGAGGAATTTTTCGCAATGGGCGCAAGCCTGACGAAGCAATACCGCGTGAAGGATGAAGGCCTGCGGGTTGTAAACTTCTTTTATTAGAGAAGATAATGACGGTATCTAATGAATAAGCATCGGCTAAATATGTGCCAGCAGCCGCGGTAAGACATATGATGCAAGCGTTATCCGGAATGATTGGGCGTAAAGCGTCTGTAGGTTGTTTAAAAAGTCAACTGTCAAAAACTAAAGCTCAACTTTAGGCAGGCAGTTGAAACTTTTAGACTAGAGTATGGCAGAGGTAGAGGGAATTACTGGTGTAACGGTGAAATGTGCAGATATCAGTAAGAACACCAATGGCGAAAGCACTCTACTGGACCAAAACTGACACTCAGAGACGAAAGCTAGGGGAGCGAATAGGATTAGATACCCTAGTAGTCCTAGCTGTAAACGATGGAAACTAAATATTGCGTTTTTAAAATGCAGTATTGTAGCTAACGCGTTAAGTTTCCCGCCTGGGGAGTATGCTCGCAAGAGTGAAACTCAAAGAAATTGACGGGGGCCCGCACAAGCGGTGGAGCATGTGGTTTAATTCGATGCAACGCGAAGAACCTTACCGGGGTTTGACATACTATGCATTTTTTGGAGACGAAAAAGTTTAAACATAGATACAGGTGGTGCATGGCTGTCGTCAGCTCGTGTCGTGAGACGTAGGGTTAAGTCCTGTAACGAGCGCAACCCTTATTGTTAGTTGCTTTTAGGAAACTAGCAAGACTGCCAGTGATAAGCTGGAGGAAGGTGAGGATGACGTCAAGTCAGCATGCCCCTTAAATCCCGGGCTACACACGTGCTACAATGGTTAAGACAAAGAGATGCTAACTTGTGAAAGTACAGCGAACCTCAAAAACTTAATCTCAGTTCGGATTGTAGGCTGCAACTCGCCTACATGAAGCCGGAATCGCTAGTAATCGCAGGTCAGCTATACTGCGGTGAATACGTTCCCGGGCCTTGTACACACCGCCCGTCACACCATCGGAGCTGACTAGGCCCGAAGCCGTTGTAAACGTCTAAGGCACAGTTAGTGACGAGGGTGAAGTCGTAACAAGGTAGGGCTACTGGAAGGTGGCCCTGGATCACCTCCTTCAAAAAAAGAAAATAATTACTTTACTTTAACTATAGTTAAAGTAAAGAGGGCTATTAGCTCAGTTGGTTAGAGCGCACCCCTGATAAGGGTGAGGTCACTGGTTCAAATCCAGTATAGCCCACCAGTAAAAAAATTTTAGTACAAATTGGGGATATAGCTCAGTTGGTAGAGCGCTGTCTTTGCACGGCAGATGTCAGCGGTTCGAATCCGCTTATCTCCAATTTAATAAAATAATTTTATTTACTGGATTTATATTGACTAGGTCAAATATATTAAAGTTTATGATGGATACCTAGGCATTTAGAGTCGATGAAGGGCGTGGATACCAACGAAATGCTTCGGTTAGTTGGAAACAAACTTTGATCCGAAGATTCCCGAATAGGAAAACCTATATAACTACTTAGTAAATTCATAATTAAGTAAGAGACAACCTGCTGAATTGAAACATCTTAGTAAGCAGAGGAAAAGAAAGCAAACGCGATTTCCTTAGTAGCGGCGAGCGAAACGGAAATAGTCTAATCATAAAAAAAAATTATTAAACGAAGCAGCTGAATCCTGCACCATAGATGGTGAAAGTCCAGTAGTTTAAAATATAAAAAATGATTATAAAGTAGCATGGAACACGTGAAATTCCGTGTGAATATACGAGGACCACCTCGTAAGACTAAATACTCCTAAATGACCGATAGTGAAACAGTACCGTGAGGGAAAGGTGAAAAAGAACCCCTGTAGGGGAGTGAAAAAGAACATGAAATCGTAAACTGACAATCAGTGGGAGCTAAAGTGACCGCGTGCCTGTTGAAGAATGAGCCGGCGACTTATAGGTAGTGGCTTGGTTAAAATAACTTTTTGGAGCCAAAGCGAAAGCAAGTCTGATAAGGGCGTATGTCACTATTTATAGACCCGAACCCGAGTGATCTAACCATGGCCAGGATGAATCTTGGGTAACACCAAGTGGAAGACCGAACCGACTGATGTTGAAAAATCAGCGGATGAGCTGTGGTTAGGGGTGAAATTCCAGTCGAACTCGGAGCTAGCTGGATCTCCTCGAAATGTGTTGAGGCGCAGCGGTTGATGATGGGCTATTTAGGGGTAAAGCACTGTTTCGGTGCGGGCTGCGAAAGCGGTACCAAATCGTGGCAAACTAAGAATACTAAATATGCTTTCCATCAACCAGTAAGACAGTGGGGGATAAGCTTCATTGTCAAAAGGGAAACAGCCCAGATCACCAGTTAAGGCCCCAAAGTGATGGCTAAGTGATAAAGGAAGTAAAAAGGCAAAGACAACCAGAAGGTTTGCTTAGAAGCAGCCATCCTTGAAAGAGTGCGTAATAGCTCACTGGTAGAGCCTTTTTGCGCCGAAAATGAACGGGGCTAAGCCATCCGCCGAAACTGTGGGTACAGTTTTTTATAATTGTTACGGTAGAGGAGCGTTCCGTTATAGGGTGAAGTTAAAATGTGAATTTTAATGGACGAAACGGAAGTGAGAATGTCGGCTTGAGTAACGAAAACATTGGTGAGAATCCAATGCCCCGAAAACCTAAGGGTTCCTTCACAAGGTTCGTCCATGGAGGGTTAGTCAGGACCTAAGGCGAGATCGAAAGGTGTAGTCGATGGAAAACAGGTTAATATTCCTGTACTTGATTTGATTTGGTAAAGAGGGACGGAGAAGGCGGTAACTAGCTAGATATTGGTATTCTAGTAGAAGTATTGAATTCTTAAAAGAATGAAAAAAAACTTTCTTTAGAAAACATGCGATCTAACTGATATTCTATTATATAGAATTTTGGTTTAGTTTTAGTCATACTTCCAAGAAAAGCTTTTATTATCGTTAAATCAAATCAACCTGTACCCTAAACTGACACAAGTAGGTAGGTAGAGAATACTAAGGGGCGCGAGATAACTCTCTCTAAGGAACTCGGCAAAATGGCCCCGTAACTTCGGGAGAAGGGGTGCCTACATTATGTAGGCCGCAGTGACCAGGCCCAGGCGACTGTTTATCAAAAACACAGGTCTCCGCAAAGTCGTAAGACAATGTATGGGGGCTGACGTCTGCCCAGTGCCGGAAGGTAAAAGAAGTTGGTTATTCTATTCTTTGGATTAGAAAAAGCTGACGACTGAAGCCCCGGTGAACGGCGGCTGTAACTCTGACAGTCCTAAGGTAGCGAAATTCCTTGTCGAGTAAGTTTCGACCCGCACGAAAGACGTAACGATCTGGGCACTGTCTCGGAGAGAGACTCGGTGAAATAGAAATGTCTGTGAAGATGCGGACTACTTATACCAGGACAGAAAGACCCTATGAAGCTTGACTGTAATTTGGAATTGGGTTCGGGCTTTTTTTGCGCAGTCTAGGTGGGAGGCGTTGATATTAAGTTTTCGGACTTAATGGAGCCATCAGTGAGAGACCACTCTAAAAGAGCTAGAATTCTAATAGGACTCCTTGAATCAGGATCCTTGACAGTTTCAGATGGACAGTTTGACTGGGGCGGTGACCTCCCAAAAGGTAACGGAGGTGTGCAAAGGTTCCCTCAAGCTGGACGGAAATCAGCTGTAGAGTGCAAAGGTATAAGGGAGCTTGACTGCAAGACCAACAAGTCGAGCAGAGGCGAAAGCCGGCCTTAGTGATCCGACGGTTCCGAGTGGAAGGGCCGTCGCTCAACGGATAAAAGTTACTCTAGGGATAACAGGCTGATCTCCCCCAAGAGTTCACATCGACGGGGAGGTTTGGCACCTCGATGTCGTTTCATCGCAACCTGGGGCTGGAGTAGGTCCCAAGGGTTGGGCTGTTCGCCCATAAAAGCGGTACGTGAGATGGGTTCAGAACGTCGCGAGACAGTTCGGTCCATATCCGGTATAAGCGTAAGAGCATTGAGAGGATCTCAACATTGTACGAGAGGACCCGAAGGGACGTACCGATGGTGTACCAGTTCTTATGCCAATAGGAAACGCTGGGTAGCTATGTACGGAGTGGATAATCGCTGAAAGCATTTAAGTGAGAAGCCCACCTCAAGATGAATGCTCTCTATCAGATCGCGGCAAGACAAGCCGATAGATTGGCATCAAGTGTAAGATTAGTAATAATTTCAGCTGAGATGTACAAAGGATCGATTGATTTTGACCTTATATAATAAAATATAATAAAATTTTTGGTGTCTTAGCTAATTCGGAACAACACTATACCATCTCGAACTAGATTGTTAAACGAATTAGGGGTAACGATAGTAAGGGGGTAGCCCCTTGTGAAAATAACCTGGTGCCAATTTATAATATAAAATTGCCCTAAAAAAATAGGTTAACCTATTTTTTTTTAAACAGTTTTCTAAATTTAATAAATTTTTTATTTTTAAAGATCTATTCTAACTTTAGTTTGTAAAATAAAGTAAAGGACCTTAAAAAGGTTTGGTCTTGGTCCCTTAATTAAAAAATAAAAAAGGTATAATAATAATAAAAATTAAGAGTTAAATACTACAAAAATACATTTAAAAAAAATGTACTTTATTTTATATTAGAGTTTTATTTTAATTTATATTTTTAAATAATAATTAAATTATAATCTTTTACTAGTATTATAAAATATTTGTTTTTAGGAGTAATATAATGACAATTAGTCCACCAGAACGCGAAGCAAAAAAAGTTAAAATTGTTGTTGATCGTGATCCAGTTGAAACTAGTTTTGAAAAATGGGCAAAACCTGGGCATTTTTCTCGTAGTTTAGCAAAAGGACCGACAACAACAACTTGGATTTGGAACTTACACGCAGATGTTCATGATTTTGATGCTCATACATCAGATTTAGAAGATATTTCACGTAAAATTTTTAGTGCGCACTTTGGTCAACTAGGTGTAATTTTCATTTGGTTATCAGGTATGTATTTTCACGGAGCTCGTTTTTCAAATTATGAAGCGTGGTTAAGTGATCCTACACATATTAAACCAAGTGCACAAGTAGTTTGGCCAATTGTTGGTCAAGAAATTTTAAATGGAGATGTAGGAGGCGGTTTCCAAGGTGTTCAAATAACTTCTGGTTTTTTCCAATTATGGAGAGCTAGTGGAATTACAACTGAATTACAATTATATTCTACAGCAATTGGTGGTTTAGTAATGGCAGCAGCAATGTTTTTCGCTGGTTGGTTCCATTATCACAAAAGTGCACCAAAACTAGAATGGTTTCAAAATGTTGAATCTATGTTAAATCACCATTTAGCTGGTTTACTTGGTTTAGGTAGTTTAGCTTGGGCAGGACACCAAATTCATGTTTCTTTACCGGTTAATAAACTATTAGATGCGGGGGTTGATCCACAAGAAATCCCACTACCACATGAATTGTTATTAAATCCAAGTTTAATGGCTCAGTTATACCCTAGTTTTAAACAAGGTTTAACACCTTTCTTTACTTTAAACTGGTCTGAATACAGTGATTTTTTAACGTTTCAAGGTGGTTTAAATCCAGTAACGGGAGGTTTATGGTTAACTGATACAGCACACCATCATTTAGCTATTGCTGTTTTATTTATTGTAGCGGGTCACATGTATCGTACTAATTGGGGTATTGGACATAGCATGAAAGAAATTTTAGAAGCACATAAAGGTCCTTTCACTGGTGAAGGACATAGTGGTTTATATGAAATTTTAACAACTTCATGGCATGCTCAATTAGCAATTAACTTAGCTTTATTTGGATCATTATCTATTATTGTGGCTCATCACATGTATGCTATGCCACCTTATCCTTATTTGGCAACTGATTATGCTACACAATTATCGTTATTTACACATCATAATTGGATTGGTGGTTTTTGTATAGTTGGGGCTGGAGCTCATGCTGCTATTTTTATGGTTCGTGATTACAATCCAACAAATAACTATAATAATTTATTAGATCGTATGATTCGTCATAGAGATGCTATCATTTCTCATTTAAATTGGGTTTGTATTTTTTTAGGCTTCCATAGTTTTGGTCTTTATATCCATAACGATACATTAAGTGCGCTAGGTCGTCCTGCAGATATGTTCTCAGATACAGCTATTCAATTACAACCAATTTTTGCTCAATGGATTCAAAAAACTCATTTCTTAGCACCAAACGCTACTGCTCCTAATGCTTTAGCAAGTACAAGCCCATCTTGGGGTGGGGATGTTGTAGCTGTTGGTGGTAAAGTTGCGATGATGCCAATTTCATTAGGTACATCAGATTTCTTGGTTCATCATATACACGCGTTTACAATTCATGTAACAGTATTAATTTTATTAAAAGGTGTATTATTTGCACGTAGTTCTCGTTTAATCCCTGATAAATCAAATCTAGGTTTCCGTTTCCCTTGTGATGGTCCAGGTCGTGGTGGAACATGTCAAGTTTCAGCATGGGATCACGTTTTCTTAGGCTTATTTTGGATGTATAATTCATTATCAATTGTTATTTTCCATTTTAGTTGGAAAATGCAATCAGATGTTTGGGGTACAGTTAATGCCTCTGGAATTTCACATATTACAGGGGGTAACTTTGCTCAAAGTGCTAACACTATTAATGGTTGGTTACGTGATTTTTTATGGGCACAATCAGCTCAAGTTATTCAATCATATGGTTCAGCATTATCGGCATATGGTTTAATTTTCTTAGGTGCGCACTTTGTATGGGCGTTCAGTCTTATGTTCTTATTTAGTGGGCGTGGATATTGGCAAGAATTAATTGAATCAATTTTATGGGCTCATAATAAATTAAAAGTAGCTCCAGCTATTCAACCTCGTGCTTTAAGTATTACTCAAGGTCGAGCTGTTGGTGTTGCACATTATTTATTAGGAGGAATTGCTACAACCTGGTCATTCTTCTTAGCTCGTATAATTTCTGTAGGTTAATAATAAATATTTAACTTATATATTTTAAGTATTTATAATCTATAAATTTTATAAATACTTAAAAAAAATTTATAGATTAATAAAAAGTTATTATAACTTTTTATTAATCTATAAATAATAATAAAAAAGTTATAATAACTTAATAAACTTTATATTTATCATTAACCTAAATTTATAATATAAATAAGTATAAAAAAAATTTTTTTTTTTATAAAAAATTTAATTAATATTTACAATATAAAATATTTATTATATATTTAAATATATAATATTTATTTTATATATAATAAAAAAAAATTGTTAATCCGTAATTTTATTTATTTACTTTATTTTTATTAATTATGTCTCATTCTGTAAAAATCTATGATACATGTATTGGTTGTACTCAATGTGTACGTGCATGTCCTACTGATGTATTAGAAATGGTACCTTGGGACGGTTGTAAAGCAAGTCAAATTGCTTCTGCTCCACGTACTGAAGATTGTGTTGGTTGTAAGCGTTGTGAAAGCGCTTGCCCTACTGATTTTTTGAGTGTACGAGTATATCTAGGTTCAGAAACAACTCGTAGTATGGGATTAGCTTATTAATAAATTATTTATTTTCTCTGTTTTTTAAGCAAACAGAGAAAATAAATAATTTATTAAACAATTTTTTGAGATTGAGATTGAAATTGAGACTGAGATTGAAATTGAGATTGAGATTGAGATTCCCTAAAAAATGTTTTATAATACAAAATTTTTAAAACTATTAAATTCTTTTTTAAAAAATATTTTAAATAAATTTAAATTTATCGAAAAATATTTTGTTATTTATATATTTTTACTATTATTAGGTTTTATTTGTGGTAATTTATTTGGTACTTTTTTAATTTTTTTTAGGTTTTATACTAATTGGGATGGTCTAATTATTATATTAACAATTTTAGTTATTGAATTTATAAATTTTATAACATATATAAAATCACTTAAGTATCGTAAATTGAATAAAGTTTTTTTAAAAATATATAAAAATCAATTTTTTTTTTATTATTTAAAAATTTAAAATTTTTAAATTTTTATAAAATGGGTTTATTACTAGGTTTTTTTATAGACGCTTTTAAAGTAGGTAGTTAATTTTATTATTAATAATTATTAATGTTTAATTAATAAATTATATAATATATAAAATTTTTTTTCATAAAAAATTAAATTAAAAATTTATTGTATGTTTAATATTAATTTAGAAACTAGTCTTATAAATATAAATTTTACCATTTTATTTGTAGCAATGATTTTATATTGGTTAAAATCATCTTTTTTTTTAAAGTATTTTAGTAACTTACCTGATATACTTATTATAATTAGTAATATATTACAATTTTCATTTCTTTGTATTCGTTGGGTAAATTCAAATCATTTTCCTTTAAGTAATTTATATGAATCACTTTTATTTTTATCTTATAGTTTAACTAGTATATTAATTATTTTTAATTTTAATATTAGCGTTGAAAAAAAAAATTATTTTAAAAATTTTTATAATAAGTTAGTATCATTATTTTTAAAAAATAATAATAAAATAAATAAAACAGTATATTCAAATAATTCATTTTTAAACTCTATCTTTGGTTCAATTTTAACTCCGCTAATTTTATTATTAAATACCTTTGCTAATTTTAGTTTACCTATTGAATTAAAAACAGCAAATGCTTTAGTACCTGCACTTAAATCGAATTGGTTATTAATGCATGTAACAGTTATGATATTAAGCTATGCTGCATTATTATGCGGTTGTTTATTTTCAATAGCTTATTTAATTTTGACTTTTGTAAGTAATTTTTTATATAATAAAAATAAAAAGCTTTTATTATTAGATAATAAATTAGATTCTGAAAATTATTTATATCCTAAAATAGAAAACTCTAATTCAATTAAAAAAGTAAATTTAGATTTTTTTAATAACAACAACTCTTATTTTTTTGATATAAATAAAATTAAAGAAAAAGAATTTGAAGATACAACTTTTAGAAAAGACTTTATATTAGATAATTTAGTTTCTTTAATGTTAACCTTAGATAATTTAAGTTATAGAATTTTAGGTCTAGGCTTTCCTCTATTAACAATGGGCTTATTGTCTGGAGCTGTTTGGGCTAATCAAACATGGGGCTCTTATTGGAGTTGGGATCCTAAAGAAACTTGGGCTTTAATTACTTGGTTTATATTTGCAATATATTTCCATACTCGTTTATCAAAAGGATGGAATGGTTTTAAATCTTCTTTGTTAGCTAGTTTTGGTTTTATAATTATTTGGATTTGTTATTTAGGTGTTAACTTAATGGGTAAAGGCTTACATAGTTATGGTTTTTTATCATAATCATAATTGGAGTTAAAGTTAAAGTTTGGGCTAGGAGGGATTTGAACCCCCGACACCACGGTTCGTAGCCGTGTGCTCTAGTCCACTGAGCTACAAGCCCTATTTTTTATATTAAATTATAATATAATTATATTTGTTATAATTTAATTTTACAAGCTATATTTATTTTTAAATATTTTTATTCGAAGGAAATTAAGTATGTTTTTTATTAATGCATTAAAAGATTATGTTGATCATATTAATGATATATTATTTATTTTAAATGAAAATTTTAATGCTTTTATTTTTTTTAAATCTATTTTTTTATATATTGGTAATTCTTTAAGTATACTCTTTATTTATTTATTATCATTTAAGTGGTTAACTGACTTTATAGAATTACCGGCAAATTTTAAACATAATTACATAGCAATCTTAGAAGGTAAAAATTTATTTGAAACAGCGCTTGAAATTGAACTTGATAAAAGTTTTTTTTCATTTTTTGAAAATTCATCATTAAATTCTAAAAATTTTTTTACCGGTTTTTTAAATAGTTTTTTTTTAGTCCTTCCTTTCTCAATACCTCAATTATTAACAATTAGAGCTCTTATTATTAATGGATTACCTGCCGGTATTTTTGCTGCCTTAGGAACAATAGTTGGCCAATTTATTTTTTTTAGTTCCATTTTATTTGGTTTTGAATTTTTAATTTTACCCTTTTTAACTTTTGAACCTTTTAATCTTTTATTAGGTTTATTTTTATTGGTAAATTTACTTTATAGTATGATTCATAATCCAAATATGAAAATTATAAATTTTTATCAAAAAGATGTTTTATTAAAATTATTTGGGTTAAATTTTATTTTATCTTGGACTGAACAAACATCAATTTATAACTATTTTGGTAATTTAACTGTTAATGGTTATTCTAATTTATTACAGACTAATGAAAATATTAAATATTTTTTTTTAAATAATTTTTCTTATTTAATTGGTATTTTATTAGGTAGTTTAGTTTTTACAGCATTATTTGGTTTTTTAATAATTAATATTTATAATTTTATTTCTAATACTATATGCTCTAAAATTCCGTTTATTATTGTAAATGAACGCTTTCATTATATTAGTTTATTTATAACAACAATTTTATGTTTTAATAATATTCCTTATTATGGTTTTGACTATTTAATTTATGGTCCATTAGGTTTTGTTTCTGAAGATAGATTTTTAGAAAATACTCTTCCTAAACCTGTTTATAGTTCTTTTAAAACAAATAAAGATAAGATGTCTGTTATAAATATAGCTACAAATCCATTAAATTTTGATAAATCTGATTTAATAAAAAAAGATATAACAAATTATTTAAAGTATGAACAATATAGTTTAGAATCTGAGAGTTTATGGAAAAATCGATTTAATTTAAGAACAGATCAAAGAAGTAGTACTCGTAAACAAATCAACAGTACTAAGAAAAATAATTTTAAACAAATTAAATTTGAAGTTCCTAATTATGAAACACCTAATTTAGAATTATATAGTACAAAACTTCAAAAAAAAGAAAGCGCAATTGAAGAAATTTTTACTCAATTATTTAGAAATGATATTTATTTGGGTTATCAAGATGCCAATTCAAAAAACCAAATAAAACAAGTTCAAGTTCATCGTGAATTTAGAGAAAAATATTATAGTAATCCTGTATATAAAGCTTTAATGCATTTAGATATGCACCCTTTTTTATGGGGAGAACCCAATTCTTATAATTTAACAGTAAATGAGGAAATCGATTTATTTAAACGTCGACTTATTTTACAAAATTATTTAAATACTATTCAAGATTATAAAAAGTTGGTTATTAATAATAAAGAATCATATGCTGAAAAAGTTTATAATCAACAATTTAAGGGTTCTTTAAGTTTAATAAGACATTTTAACGCTATTAATTTAAATTTTGACATTAACAAAAATAATTCTTTAAACTCAGAGTTTAATTTAAAAAAAGTTTTAAAGTTTGATCAACCACAATATAATAATTTTTCAAATGAAAATAAAGTTTTTTTACATGAAGAACTGAATAAAACTAATTTAGATCCATCGAAATATATGGTATTGAATAATACTGCTCCACTATATATTGGGTGGGATTCTTCATTACGAAAATTTCTTATTAAAGCTAGTTATGTACCAGAAGATTTACAATCGGGGGATAATAATTTTAGTTATGATTTTAGAGATAATAAAAATATAGCGGAACTAGAACTATCTAAAAATTTACCTTTTTATTTTACTTTTCAGTCATGGTCTCCTGCAATTGAAAATATTAAAAACCAATCAAATTTAATTCTTAAATTACCATCATTAGAACTTTCATCTGAACAATTAGATAATTTTAAACAAATATTACAATTTGATACTAAAAATAATGAATCTCGTAATTTAAAAACAAGTACAAAAAAAGTTATTAGTTCAAAAACAAGTGATTATTTATTAAATCGTTTACCAAATTATAATTGGTATTGGGCAAAATCAAAACTGGATTCAAAATCAAAAAAATATTTAGAATTAGGTGAAACTTTACCAACAAGATTAGACGGTATTGCGTGGCCTGGTATTAATGATAAATTATTAATAAATAAACTATTAAATAAATTATAATAATAATTGACAATATATAAAAAAGTTTTTATTATATAATTTTAATATATATATAATAATATATATTAAAATTATATAAGCCTTGCGAAAGCGAACATAGTTTAGAGGTAAAATATCGCCTTGCCAAGGCGAGGTCGGGGGTTCGATTCCCCCTGTTCGCAATATTTAAAAATTAAAATTGACATAATTTATACATTTATTTATAATAATATATAACAAACAAATTATTTGTTTGGGAAAAATTTTTAACTTTTTAAAAATAAATATAAATAAATATGACTGCAATTTTAGAACGCCGCGAAGCTTCATCTTTATGGGCTCGCTTTTGTGAATGGGTAACTTCAACTGAAAACCGCTTATACGTAGGTTGGTTTGGTGTTATCATGATCCCAACATTATTAACAGCTGTTTCAGTATTCATCATCGCATTTGTTGCTGCACCACCTGTAGATATCGATGGTATCCGTGAACCAGTTTCAGGTTCATTATTATACGGAAACAACATCATTTCTGGTGCTGTAGTTCCAACTTCAAACGCTATTGGTTTACACTTCTACCCAATCTGGGAAGCTGCTTCTGTAGATGAGTGGTTATACAACGGTGGTCCGTACCAATTAATCGTTTGTCACTTCTTCTTAGGTGTATGTTCTTACATGGGTCGTGAGTGGGAATTATCTTTCCGTTTAGGTATGCGTCCATGGATCGCAGTAGCTTACTCAGCTCCTGTAGCTGCAGCATCTGCTGTATTCATTGTTTACCCAATTGGTCAAGGTTCATTCTCTGATGGTATGCCTTTAGGTATCTCAGGTACTTTCAACTTCATGATCGTATTCCAAGCTGAACACAACATTTTAATGCACCCATTCCACATGTTAGGTGTAGCTGGTGTATTCGGTGGATCTTTATTCTCAGCAATGCACGGTTCATTAGTAACTTCATCTTTAATCCGTGAAACTACTGAAAACGAATCTGCTAACGAAGGTTACAAATTCGGACAAGAAGAAGAAACTTACAACATCGTTGCTGCTCACGGTTACTTTGGTCGTTTAATCTTCCAATATGCATCATTCAACAACTCACGTTCATTACACTTCTTCTTAGCTGCTTGGCCAGTTGTAGGTATTTGGTTCACTGCTTTAGGTATTTCGACAATGGCATTCAACTTAAACGGTTTTAACTTTAACCAATCAATTGTTGATTCTCAAGGTCGTGTATTAAACTCTTGGGCTGATATCATCAACCGTGCTAACTTAGGTATGGAAGTAATGCACGAGCGTAACGCTCACAACTTCCCATTAGATTTAGCATCAGTTGAAGCTCCTTCAATCAATGGTTAATCTTTTTTCTAATAAATTATCACTTTTTTTTAAAAAGTGATAATTTATTATATTAAACTACATACTTATAAAAAAAATAATATAAATAAAAACTTTTAATATAAAAAATTTATACAAAAAAAAAACAATATTTTATGCTATTATGCTATGCAAAAAAAACCCTTGTTTTTTAAAAATTTAATTTAAGATTTATAGGAATTAAATAACTTTATATATATATATATTTAGCCTTCTAGCGGAGTCGAACCGCTAACCTTCGGTTTACAAGACCGATACTCTACCAATTGAGTTAAGAAGGCTCTAATTATTTATTATTAAAAAATAATATAATAATATTATATTAAAATTAAAATAAAAAACAACTAAATTAGTTGTTTTTTATTTTACTTTATTTTTCAATTAGATTTATTGACTTAATATCTGGTGAATGTATTGGAAAAATTCTTTCAATACCAATACCCTTTGATAATCTTCTAACTGTAATAGTTGAATTTAAACCAGCTAAATGCTGGGATATTATTTTACCATTATAAGATTGAATTCTTTTTTTATTACCTTCTTGAATTAAAACGTCAATTGAAACAATATTTCCAATTTTAAACGAAGGCAAATCTAATTTTAAATAATCTGATTCAATATCTTTAATTAATTTATTTAATTTCATTTTCTTTTTTTTTTTATAAATTAAATCTCTATTCTAAAATTTTAGAAACTACACCAGCACCAACAGTACGACCTCCTTCACGAATTGCAAAACGCATATTATCTTCAATAGCAATAGGTTGAATTAATTCGACAACCATTTTTACTCGATCCCCTGGAATTACCATTTTTGTTTCAGACCCATCATCTGCTGTAAAATTTTCAATTTTACCTGTAACATCAGTTGTTCTAACATAGAATTGAGGTCGGTAACCTGGGAAAAATGGAGTATGACGGCCACCTTCTTCTTTTGTTAAAACATAAACTTGTGCTTCAAATTTTGTATGAGGTTCAATTGAATTCGGGGCAGCGATTACCATACCTCGTTGTATTTCATCTTTTTGAACACCACGAAGTAATACACCTACATTATCTCCTGCAACTGTTTCATCTAACGTTTTTTGGAACATTTCTAATCCAGTAACTGTTACATTTTTTGTATCTCCTAATCCAACAAGATCTACTGTTTCATTTGTTTTTAAAACACCACGTTCAACACGTCCAGTTGCAACAGTCCCACGACCAGTAATAGAGAATACATCTTCTACTGCCATTAAGAATGTTTTATCTGTTTCACGTTCAGGAGTTGGAATATAACTATCGACTTTTTCCATTAAAGTATAGATTTTCTCAACCCATTGATTATCAGAAACTTCAGTATTTTCAATTAAAGCTTCTAATGCTAATAAAGCTGAACCGGTTACAATAGGTACTTCTTCACCTGGAAATTCATAAGTCTCAAGTGTTTCTTGAACTTCTAATTGAACTAATTCTAATAATTCGGGATCATCTACTTGATCCTCTTTATTTAAAAAAACAACAATATTAGGAACACCTACTTGTTTAGCTAATAATAAATGTTCTTTTGTTTGTGGCATAGGGCCATCAGCACCAGATACAACTAGAATAGCACCATCCATTTGAGCTGCACCTGTAATCATATTTTTAACATAATCAGCATGACCGGGACAATCAACATGAGCATAATGGCGATTTTCTGTTTCGTATTCTACATGTGCTGTATTAATAGTAATACCTCGTGCTTTTTCTTCAGGCGCAGAGTCAATTTCATCATATTTTTTACCGGTGTTTCCACTAAATTTTTGTAATGCCATAGTAATAGCGGCAGTTAATGTTGTTTTACCGTGATCAACATGACCGATAGTTCCAATATTAACGTGTGGTTTTGATCTTTCAAATTTTTCGCGAGCCATAGTTTATATATATATATATTTTTTTTAAAAAAGTATTTTTAATTTTTGCTTGATTAAGTATTAATAAAAATTAATTATATATTAAATTTTTAAAAAGAAGCTTTTCTATTTATTACTACCAAGAAGATTTAGATAATCCAGGTAATAAACAATTATGGGCCATTTCTCTTAAAACATGACGAGATAATCCAAAATTTCTATAAAAACCTTTTGGACGTCCTGTAATTAGACAACGATTATTAAGTCTGGTAGCAGAACTATTTCTAGGTAGTTTTTGTAATTTATTATATAAATTTATTTTTTCGTCTAAAAATTTTTCTTCTTTTATTTTTATTTTTAAATTTTCACGTTTTGTTTTGTATTTATCAACTAATTTTTCACGTTTCTTTTGACGCGCAATTAAACTTTTTTTTGCCATTTTTTATTTTAATAATAATAATATAACTTATTAAATTATATAATATATAAGAAAAAATAAAAATATTTTCTCTTATATATTATTTTAATAATGTGTTAAATATTAGTCAAATTTATAAATTATTTATATTAAAATAATATAATCCCAATTAGCGGAGTAGGGGAATCGAACCCCTAGCTTCAGCTTGGAAGGCTGAGGTATTACCACTATACGAACTCCGCAAAGTTATAATTCAAAACAAAGTTTTTTATAAAATATATTAATATATTATATAAAAAAAATAAGTTTTTGTCAAAGTCTTAAAAAATAATTAAGTTTTTGGAATATTTGAATTTGAATAAAAAAAAATTTATAATATTTAGAAAATTGGGCTGTTTCTCCCATTTTTTTATTAAAAATATAAAAATGAAACAAAATAATTTAATTTATTTTTTATTTCAAGGAGTTAAAAAATGGCAGGGACTACAGGAGAACGCCCGTTTTCAGATATTTTAACAAGTATTCGTTATTGGGTTATTCACAGTATTACAATTCCTTCTTTATTTATTGCCGGTTGGCTATTTGTAAGTACCGGTTTAGCTTATGATGTTTTTGGTACGCCACGTCCAAATGAGTATTTTACAGAAGATCGTCAAGAGGCTCCGTTAATTACAAATCGTTCAAATGCATTAGAACAAGTAAAAAAATTATCAACAATTAATTAAAAAAATAATTTAATTTAAATTAAGCTATTTTTTTATAAACCCAATCTAAATTTTATACAACAATTTATTAATTATGTCATCAAAAAAATCAACATATACTTATCCAATTTTCACTGTTCGTTGGTTATCTGTACATGCTTTAGCTGTACCTACAGTTTTCTTTTTAGGCGCTATTACAGCAATGCAATTTATTCAACGTTAATATAAATTTTATTTAAACAATAAAAGTTATTTAATTAGTTTTATTTCTTTTTAGAAAAGAAAATTATTTTATTATGAAGGAGTTTTAAGGTTATGAATAAACCAAACCCAAATAAACAAAATGTAGAATTAAATCGTACAAGTCTATACTGGGGTTTATTACTTATTTTTGTATTAGCTGTTTTATTTTCGAGTTATATTTTTAATTAATATTAATTAAAAATAAATTATTATAATAAAAATTTTGTTTAATATTAATTATTTAAATATTTAATAATAATAATTAACAAAATAAAAAATTAAAATGAAGGTTAAATAAATGTCAAATACTGGAACAACTGGACGTATTCCTTTATGGCTTGTAGGTGTTGTAGTGGGAATTGCTGCTGTTGGTTTATTAGCCATTTTCTTTTATGGTTCATATTCAGGTTTAGGATCATCTCTTTAATATTTTTATATTTTATTTATTAAAAAATTTATAAAAATTTTTTGATTTATATTATTAGTATTCAGTATAGTTGTTAAAAATATATTTATATTAAAAAAATATTTTAGTATGACTTTTTTATTAGCAAAATTACCTGAAGCATATGCACCTTTTGATCCCATCGTAGATGTATTACCTATTATTCCGGTATTTTTTTTACTTTTAGCTTTTGTTTGGCAAGCTTCAGTAAGTTTCCGTTAATTAAATTAATATATATATAATTATATTAATTCATTAATTGTAATATCTATTAAAAAAAAATAGATATAATAATTTTAATAAATTAAACTAAAAAAAAAAAAAAATGAATTTCGAAATTATACTTCAATTGACATCATTATTATTTATTGTTGCTGCAGGTCCATTAGTTATTGTATTATTATCAACACAAACAGATAATGGATTATAAAATTTAATTTAATTATTTATTAAATAAATAATTAAGATATAAAAAAATAAATTAAAAGGAAAAATTATGATTTTAGAAAACCAAATTTTTATTGCTTTATTTATTGCATTAATTAATGGTATTTTTGCTGTTCGTTTAGGAATTGCTTTATACAAATAAATTATTTTAATAATAAAAATAAAAAATTTAAAGTTTAGTTTTTATAAATATTATGATATTTATAAAAACTAAACTTTATTTAATAAAAAATCGGGATGACAGGATTCGAACCTGCGGCCACCTGTACCCAAAACAGGTGCGCTACCAAACTGCGCTACATCCCGGAATAAGTTTTTAGTCTATACATTATATAGTATATAATTATTTATACTATTATCAAATAATAATTATTTATAATAGTATAAATAATTATATACTATATAATATATTAATAAGTAACTATTCAATCATAGCATGATATGTAGCTACAGTTGATGGTGAAATTTTATTTAAATAACGAAAAATCCAATATTTAAATATAGTGTCTAATAAAACAGGAAATGTAGCAACAAATAAAAAAATAAAATTTTCATTTGGTGGGAAACCAAATCTGTTTAAAAAAAATTCTAAAAATAATTCCCAGCCACGAGGTGAATGAAAACCAACTAAAAGATTAGTACTTAAAATCAGCAAAGCTGATTTTAAAGTATCACTTAAACTATAAATAAATTCAACTAAAAAAGATTTAAAAATAATAATTTGTGGTTTTAAAATAATAATAACTAAAGTTAAAGTTCCAAATGTAATTAAATCTCCAAAAAAATTAGTTAATGCTTCAATACTTTTTTGGTTATAATTATTTGCTAAATCTAATGTTTTTTTTTGAATTTGAGATTTTAAAATGACTGGAAATTCTAATGCATTAAAACCTGTTTCATAAGTAGCCCAATTTGGTGTTTCATATCGTGTAGGAGTTAAAAAATAATCGAAATATAAAACTTCTTCGAAGTCTTGAAGCTCAGTTAAAGCCTCTTTTTCTAAATAAGAATTTAAAAATATATCATCTTGCTGTTTATTCCATAAATAATCAGTTAAAGGGATTAAAATAAAAGTTTTAGCTAAAAAATTTATTATTAATGGAATAAAAATTAAACTTAATAATGATTGCAAAGAGACTAAAATCTGGTATCTAGAAATACGAAATTCTTCAATTACTAAATTATTAGAGTTTTGGAAAAGTTGTGTTAAAAATCTATTTAAAGTTCTAATTATAGATCGTGGTATAATTCCAACAGGTTCAATAGAGCGGGGAAGTTTTGTTTTACTTTTAAAACGAATATTATTGTTATTATACATATAAAATTATAAAAACTAAAAATATTTATTTCTAACTTTTAGTTAAAAGTTAGAAATAAATTTATTAAATTAAGTCTTTTTGCAAAAATTGTGCTAATTCGGCTGCTAATACTTCAATTTCTTCTAATGTCATTGGTTGCCCAACTCGTGTTAATGGGATTTGTCTTTGACCCTTTACACAAAGATAAATAGTTCTACGGGGGTTTAAACCATCTTTTAATTCTAAACGAATTGCTGTAACCTCATCAATTGGATAAGTTAAATCAATACGTCTATTTTTTCCAGGAAAACCCCAGCGAAAAATTCGAACTATACCATTTTGTTTATCAAAAATATTAAATCCGCCACCAACACTCCACAAAATAGTTAAACCTAGATAACAACTAAAAAGAAGTCCTAATAAACCATAAAAACACATTACTAATCCCTGAGGGAAAAAAATAATATTATCTGCATGAATTATTGGTAATAGATTTGAATTAAAATAACTTGATAAACCAGTTAATAAAAAATCTATCCCTCCAATAGCGCAAATAATAGCCCAAATATAATTACTTGTTCTTCTTGAACCAACGACAACATAACGACGAATTAAATTACTATTCATAAATTAATATTAAAAATTTTTGTTTTAAGCTAAAATTGTAAATAAAAAATTAGTTTATTTCAGGAATATAGCCTAATTTTTTGTACGGAGCTTGTCTATTAAAATTCATTATTTCATATAATGCATTTTTTAAAAAACATCTTGGTATAATTAAATCAACTAAACCATGATGCAATAGGTATTCTGAAGTTTGAAAATTATCAGGTAATTTTTCTTTAAGAGTTTGTTCAATTACACGACGTCCGGCAAAACCTATAACTGCGTTTGGTTCTGCAATAATCAAATCCCCTAACATAGCAAAACTAGCAGTTACACCACCTGTTGTAGGGGAAGTTAAAATTGATATATATAATAGTTTTGCACAAGATTGATGTATGTGTAAAGCAGCTGAAATTTTCGCCATTTGCATTAAACTTAAAATACCTTCTTGCATTCTAGCACCACCAGATGCACAAACTAAAATAAGTGTTAAACCTTTTTTAGTTGCATATTCAATTAATCGAGTGATTTTTTCGCCAACGACAGATCCCATACTACCACCCATAAAGTCAAATGCCATAACACCTAAAGCAACTGGAACATTATTTATAAGTCCTGTTCCTGTTTGAATAGCATCCTGAAAACCTGTTCTTTTTTGGGCTTCTTGCAATCTATCTGGATAAGTTTTTTTATCGTTAAATTTTAAAGGATCACATGGTGAAATTGTTTCATATAGCGGCCGCCACGATCCTGGATCAATTAAATTTTCAATTCGATCAGTACTATTAATTCTTAAATTAGACCCACATTCAATACAAACATAATGTTGTTTTTTAAGATGCTTTATATAAAGAATAACGCCACAATAATCACAACGAGTCCATAATGCATTATCATTAGAATTATTTATTTCTAAATTATTTTTTTCTAATTCTTGTTTTGAAATAGACGAATTATTTATTAATAATTCTTGTTTACGTTTTTTTTTTACCCAAGCTAAAATTGACATATTTTTTTTTGGTCCTATACTTTTTTTTGTTATAAAAAAATTTTAAATTAAATTATTTTAATACTGATGAAGCAATTTGATCAACTAAACCATATTGTTTTGCTTCATGAGCAGACATAAATTGATCTCTATTTATATCTTTAGATATTCGAGCTAATGTTTGTCCTGTTCTATTAGAATAAATTGAAACAACTTCATCACGAATTCTTAGCATTTCTTCTGCTTCTGATAATACAAGTGAGGTTTGACCTTGACTACCACCTGCCGGTTGATGAATCATAATTCTACAATGAGGTAAAGCTAATCGTTTTCCACGAGTCCCCCCAGCTAAAACTAAAGAAGCCATTGATGCCGCTGTTCCAATACAAATGGTAGTCACATCTGATTGAATATAATTCATAGCATCATAAACTCCAATACCACATGTTACTGAACCACCTGGAGAATTAATATAAAGAAAGATTCCCTGAGATTTATCTTCTGCATTTAAATATAACATAATACCAATTAATTGATTTGCTAATTCATCATCTAAATCTTGACACAAAAATAAAATACGGTCTCGGTATAAACGATTATATAAATCAACCCATTGAGCTGTTTCTTCTCCAGGTAAACGATAAGGTACTTTAGGAACACCAATAGGCATAATTTTTAATAATTAAATAAAAAAAATAATATTAACATTTCAGTTTATACTTAATTATAACTATATTTTATAAAAATGCAATTTTTTTAGTTTATTTTTAGTTTAGCTTATTTTATATGCCAGGAACCAGAATCGAACTGGTGACACTAAGATTTTCAATCTTATGCTCTAACCGACTGAGCTATCCCGGCTTTATATTATTATAGTATAAGAAACATTTTTTGTCAATTGTTAATTTAATTTCTATATTTTATGTAAGCTTTAAAGCTTACATAAAATATAGAAATTAAATTAATAATTAGAATTAATATTAACTTTAATTATATTTAAAATAAACCTAAAGTTAATGAAATATCGATTGGTAATGTTGCACCAATACCTAACCAAATTGCCGCTACTGTACCAATTAAGAAAACAGTTGTAGCTACAGGTCTACGGAATGGGTTTTGAAATTTATTAATATTTTCAATGAACGGAACTGTAATTAAACCTGCAGGAACAGCTGCCATTAATAAAACACCTAATAATTTATTTGGAACTGTACGTAACAGTTGGAAAGTTGGGTAAAAATACCATTCTGGTAAAATTTCTAATGGTGTTGCAAATGGGTTTGCAGGCTCACCAATAGCTGCAGGATCTAAAACTGCTAAACCAATAGCACATGCGAATGTTCCAAAAATAGTAACTGGGAACATATATAATAAATCATTAGGCCAAGCAGGTTCACCGTAATAATTATGTCCCATACCTTTAGCTAATTTTGCTCGTAATACTGGATCTGTTAAATCTGGTTTTTTAATAACAGCCATTTTTTATCTCCTTATTTTTAAATATATTTGATTTTTTTATAATAATTTTTTCTCTACTCATATATTAATACACAATAATTATTAATTATTATGTATTAATATAAATAATTTTTGCTATTTGCTACTTATAGTGGACCAGAAATACCTTGCTTACGAATCATTAAGAAATGCATTAACATAAATACTGCAGTTAATAATGGTAAAACAAAAGTATGTAAACTATAAAAACGTGTTAGTGTTGCTTGACCTACACCTACACCACCACGTAATAATTCAACTAATGTTGTTCCTACAACAGGGATTGCATCAGGTACACCTGTTACAATTTTAACAGCCCAATATCCTACTTGGTCCCAGGGTAATGAATAACCTGTAACACCAAAAGAAACAGTACAAACTGCCATAGTTACTCCTGTTACCCACGTTAATTCACGAGGACGTTTAAACCCTCCTGTTAAATAAACACGACAAACGTGTAAAATCATTGATAAAACCATCATAGATGCTGACCAACGATGAATTGAACGAATTAACCAACCAAAGTTTACCTCTGTCATTAGATAATTAATTGAAGCAAAAGCTTCTGCTACTGTTGGACGATAATAAAAAGTCATAGCAAAACCTGTTGCTACTTGTACTAAAAAACAAGTAAATGTAATCCCACCTAAACAATAGAATATGTTTACATGAGGGGGTACATATTTACTTGTAATATCGTCTGCAATTGCTTGAATTTCTAAACGTTCTTCAAACCAATCATAAATTTTACTCATTTTTTTATAATTATTTAAATAATTTCATAAACAGACTAAACTAAATTTTATTAATTTTTTATTAATATAATTATATATAATTATAAATAATATAATTATAAAAATCAATTATTATTTATAATAATACCATATTTTTTTAAACTTTGTTTTAATTCAAATAGATCATATTTTTTTAAAATTTCTAAATTAAAAATTTTATCATTGAATGTATAAAAACAATTTGATTTAAATGAAATTAAATCTCCAATTTTATTAATATTAATTTTTTTTAAAATAAAATAAAGGCGTGAAGTTAATTCTAAATTTAAAATGTCAAATTCTAAAATATTTATTTTTAAATTTTTATTTATATATAGCTTTTTTAAATTATTTTTTTCTAAATTTTTATTTATACTTTTTAATTTTTTAGATAATACTAAATTAGATTTTTTTGATTTTTTATTTTCAGAAGATATATAACTTTTTCTTTTTAAACAAACGTTTTTATTTATTAAATAAAAATAAAAAAGTTTGTTTAAAAAGTTAGTATTTTTATAAAAAAAATTTATATTTTTAAATTTAATAAAATTACTAACTGAATTATTTTTTTTTATACTTAAAAAATCTAATTTTTTTTTATAAAAATAAAAATTAGTTAATTTAATAATTTTTTTATTAAAATATAAGAAATTAAATTTATTAAAATATAATTTGGTTTTATATTGATTAAAGAAATTAATTTTAAATTGTTGTAAAGGTAAAAATAATTTAATTAAAATTTTAACAGTTTGATGAATTGCAGAACGCGGATCTATAGTTCCATTTGTCCAAATTTCTAAAAATATTGTTTCTTTTTTTGTTATTGAATTTTTTACTTCTATTTTATAATTAACTTTTTTTATTGGAGAAAAAATAGCATCAATTGGAAAATAACCTATCTTATTAAAACCAGTTTTATTTATTTTTTCGAAATTATTATAATTATTTTTATTATTATACATTAATTGATCAAATTCAGGGGGTTTAATTTTATTATCAAAGATATAATTTATTAAATTATATTTTTTTTTTTTAATTAATCCTAATTTTACTATAGAATTTGTTAATATATTAGAATTAGATAAAAATTGTTTTTTATTTAATTCACGTTGTTTTTTCCATTTTTTATATTTGTTCAATAAAAATATATTTTTATTATTTGATAATAAATTTATTGGTTTTTGTTTTTCTAATAATTCTACTAATTTTGAATAATTTTTTGAACTTGGTGTGTGTGTTAAATACTTTTTACCGGAATGAATCAAAAACTTCATATTTAATTGTCCTTTATGGTTCAAAGTAGCAATATATTGATCTGGATCAATTGATTTTATAAAAAAAGGTAATTTTAAATCTCTAGCTCTTATAATACCGGGACCTTTAACATTTAAAAAACCTATTTGCGGTGAAAAAAATTTAAATTCAGATTTTAAAGTAATTTGTTTTATATTTAATAATATATCTAAAATACACTCGCGCATTCCAGGTAAGGTATCATATTCATGAGATGTACCAATAATTTTAACAAAAGTAATAGCTGTACCTGGCAATTCTGATAGTAAACCTCGTCTTAGTGTATTTGCAATTGTAAGTGCTTGTCCAGAACTCCACGGACCTAATTCAAATCTTCCATAAAATGTTGTTGGATTAACAATTTTAGAATCAATACATGATATTAAAGTATATTTCATTTTATTATATTATTTAATTGATTTTTAATTAAATTGAGCTTATTTGTATATTTGAATTATATATTTGATTATAAATATAATCAAATATATAAATAATTAAACACGTCTTTTTTTAGGTGGTCGACAACCATTATGAGCAATTCCTGTAATATCTCGAATTAAAGTTATTTGTAAACCTGCGTCGATTAATCCACGAATAGCTGTTTCACGTCCAGGACCAGCTCCTTTAACCATAACTTTAGCTTGTTTTAGACCCTGATCCATAGATTCTCTTGCAGCAATTTCTGCAGCAGTTTTAGCTGCAAAAGGAGTTGATTTTCTTGCGCCTTTAAAGCCACAAGAACCTGCTGAAGACCAAGAAATTACTTTACCTTTTAAATTTATAATTGTAACAATTGTATTATTAAATGTCGATTGAATATGAACAACTCCCTTAGGAAGTTTATTAGACTTTATTTTTTTTGATGTAACTTTTCGAATTTGTTTTGCCATAATTTTGAATATTTTTTATTTAATTAACCTTGACGTTGTTTATGTTTGGGATTTTTACAAATAACTAAAATTTTTCTTTTTCGTCGAATTAAACGACATTTATCACACATTTTTCGAACTGAAGGGCGTACTTTCATTTGAATTAATATTTTTTTTTAGGCTCATTATTTTTCTTTCTCTTTTTATTTATTATTTTTTATTTGATTTAAAACGGTAAATTATTCTACCACGTGTTAAATCATATGGACTTAATTCAATAATTACTAAATCCCCTAATAAAATTTTAATAAAATTTCGTCGTATTTTCCCAGAAATGTGCGCAATAACTTGAAAACCATTTTCAAGTTCTACACGAAATATTCCGATAAACATAGGTAAACATAATTAATATTTATTTGTTTTTCCCCGTTTCCACACCGTACATGAAACTTTCATTTCATACGGCGTTCTATAAAAAAATGAGTTGAGTTCATCATTTTTTTAATTAGAAGTTATTTCTCAACTATCATTACTAGTATCTTTGATATTTTACTTCTGCTCTAATTTTATAGTTTTCTATGCAACTATAAAATTTTTCCTCGTTCCCTAAATTTTATCTATACAAAAATGTCATTAGGAATCTACTCTAAATATATTTTTTATAATTAAATAATTGGTCATTCATAATCTAAAATCTTACTAAACCAAAAAATATATTTTTTATATTCGTAGATTTGTCAATCTTTATTAGATATTCTATCCATAGACTTTATTTTAGATACCCGATTTATCTTTATCCTTTCATATAGGTTAAACTAATAAAATCGTCTTTATCGAGCTTCATACTTATATAGCATGTCGAAATTTTAGTAATAATGTTTTTAAATTGAGTTTCCTTAATTATTAAAAATTCCATTATTTAAAAATAGAGTTCTATTAATATAAAAATATTATATTAATGTCTAAGTTTATTAATTACTTAGAAACGAGTCACACTTAGATAAACACTGAGTCACGACACCTTGCATTTCAATTAAATTTTCTTTTTCTAAATTCAATTTACCAAATAGAAAATAATACTTCGCCACCAATTTTATTGTTTCTGGCTTCTTGATCTGTCATTAAACCTTTTGATGTTGAAATAATAATAGTACCCATACCGTTTAATATTCTTGGAATATTTTTATAACTAGAATAAACACGAAGACCAGGTGAGCTTAAACGTTTTAAATTTGTTATACAAGGTTTTTTTAAATTTCCACTATATTTTAATTTTATTTCAATTAAATCTAGGGGGTTTAATGATATTTTTACTGAATCAATATACCCTTGTTTTTTTAAAATTTCACTTATTCTTTGATTTGTTTTTGTATTTAAAACGTTAACAGTTTCATGTTTTGCTAAATTAGCATTACGTATACGTGTTAACATATCACTAATAGTATCATTTATCATAATTTTACCCTAATTTTTAGCTAAAATAATATTTTATATTTTTTTAAAAGGCATTCCAAACTCTTTTAATAAAGTAAATGCATCATTATCTGTTTTTGCAGTTGTAATAATTGAAATATCCATACCTCGAATTTGATCAATTTTATCATAATCAATTTCAGGAAACATTAATTGTTCCTCTAAACCTAAACTATAATTTCCTAACCCATCAAAACTTTTAGGGCTTATTCCTTGAAAATCACGAATACGAGGTAAAGCTAAAGAAATAAATCTATCTAAAAAAGCATACATACGATCTCCTCGTAATGTAACACTAATACCAACAGCTGTTTTAGCACGAAGTTTAAAGGCTGCAATAGCTTTTTTTGAACGTGTTAAAACACCACGCTGACCAGCAACTAAACTAATTTCATTTAATGAAGTATCTAATATTTTAGAATTCAACGCAGCTTCTCCTAAACCTCTATTGATTACAATTTTTGAAATTTGAGGTACCTGGTGAATATTTTTTAAATTTAACTCTTCAACTAATTTCGGTATAATTACTTCTTTATATTTTATTTTTAAACGTTCCATATTATATATTTTTTTATAAAAATTTTTTTGAAATACTTATTTTAAGCTCAATTTTATAATTAAATTATAAAACTTCTGGTGCTAATGAAACAATTTTTGTAAAATCTTTTTCTCTTAATTCTCGAGCAACTGGCCCAAAAACGCGAGTTCCACGAGGATTATCATCTTTATTAATAATAACGGCAGCATTATCATCAAAACGAATAAACGTTCCATTATTACGTTGTATTTCTTTACTAGTTCTTACAATAACCGCCCGAACTTTATCAGATTTTTTTAAAGGCATATTTGGAGTAGCTTGTTTAATAACACCTATTATAATATCACCAATTTTAGCACTTTGTTTATAACTTCCTCCTAAAATGCGAATACACATTAGCTTTTTTGCGCCGCTATTATCAGCGACATTTAAAATTGTTTGTGGTCTAATCATAATATTTTATAGTTTTTTATTATTTATATATTATTTGTGTTTTAATAGGCATTTTATGACCTGCAATTGTTAAAGCTTTTTTTGCTACTGGTGTTGTTACTCCTCTAATTTCAAAAATAACTTTTCCAGGTTTTACAACAGAAACCCAATATTCAGGTGTTCCTTTTCCTGAACCCATACGACTTTCAGCAGCACGCATTGTTACAGGTTTATCGGGAAAAATTCTAATCCATAATTTACCATTACGTCTTACATAACGAGTTAAAACACGGCGACCCGATTCAATTTGACGAGACTTAATCCAACCAGGTTCTAGCGCTTGTAAACCATAATCACCATAAGCAATTTTATTACCACGAGTAGCTGTACCCCGCATTTTTCCACGATGATGTCTACGAAATTTTGTTCTTTTTGGTTGTAACATAATTTATTTTATTTTATTTTAATTTTTTGTATAGTTTTTTATTATTGATTAGTTTTAAGTTTTCTCTCCTTTAAATAACCAAACCTTAATACCTAAAATTCCATAAATTGTTTTTGCTGTTTTATAAGAATAATCAATATCAGCACGTAAAGTTTGTAATGGTACACGTCCTTTACGAACCCATTCTGTACGTGCAATTTCAGCACCATTTAATCTACCAGAAATTTGTATTTTAATTCCTTTTAATTTAGTAAATCTTGTACGGTTTAAAGTTTTCTTTAAAGCGCTTCTAAAAGGTATACGTTCTTCTAATTGTTGAATTAAATAATCAGCTAATACTGAAGCTTCTGAATAAATATCTTCTACTTTAAAAACATTTAAAATAATTTCAACTTTAGGTAAATTTTTATTAAGACGTTCAGAGTAGCAAATATTTTCCAATATACTCTTTAATTCTGCTAAACTTTCTTTTGTATTTTTACGGTTTAAAATTTTACTAGGTAATGCAGTATTAATTGAAACTTCTACCAAATCGATTGGTTCTTTTGTTTCAAGATTTTGTGTTGTTCTATAACGTTTAATCAAAACATCAATAATATGTGCTTTTGAATACTTTTTAAAAATATAAGAACGAATATTTTTATCTTCTAAAATTAAACGTGGGTAATTATCAAATTTTGAAAACCAAACTGAACGATGTTTTTGTGTAATACCAAGTCTTAAACCTAAAGGATGAATCTTTTGACCCATAATTTTTTATCTTCCTTCTAATTTTAATAATATTTATTTTATTATAATAAAATAAATTAACGTTTTAATTTTTTATCTTTTTTTATATGGCCTTTAAATGTTCTTGTTGGAGCGAATTCTCCTAATTTATGACCAACCATTTGATCAGTTATAAAAATAGGAATATGTTCACGACCATTATGAACTGCTATTGTATGACCAATCATAATAGGAACAATAGTTGAAGAACGAGACCAAGTTTCAACAACCTTTTTCTCATTATTTTTATTCAATTGTTGAACTTTTTTTAATAAATGCTCTGCTACAAAAGGACCTTTTTTTAATGAACGAGACACAGTTTTTTAACTCCTTAATAAATTAAAAAATTTTTATTTAATAATAAAATAATTTGAAATAGAAATATTGTGTTACTAAAATATATTTTTAATATTTTAGGGAATATAAATATAATTTGCAAAATAATATATAACTAATTTTTGAATGATTTACGTCGTTTAATAATTACTTTATCACTATATTTTGATTTTTTACGAGTTCTAACACCTAATGCTGGTTTACCCCATAAACTAACAGGTTTTTTTCTACCAATTGGTGAACGACCTTCACCCCCACCGTGAGCATGATCACATGGGTTCATAGCAATCCCTCGAACTTTTGGTCTTTTACCTAACCAACGCATTGCACCAGCTTTACCAACTCTTATATTATTTGCTTCTACATTTCCAACTTGACCAATTGTTGCCCAACAATTTTGAGATAATAAACGAACTTCTCCTGAAGGTAAACGTAAAGTAACATAATTATTTTCTTTTGCTACAATTTGAGAAACAGAACCTGCTGAGCGAGCTAATTTACCGCCCGAACCGGGTTTTAATTCAATATTATGAACTTCTGTACCTAATGGAATAAATTTTAATGGTAAACAATTACCTATAGAAATGGGAGCTGAGGGAGAAGATAAAACTGATTGATTTATTTTTAATCCTCGTGGATGTAAAATATAACTTTTAGATCCATCATCATGAATTAATAAAGCAATACGTGCTTTACGATTTGGATCATACTCTATTGTTTTTACTTTTCCATTAATTCCTATTTTATTACGTTTAAAATCAATTAAACGATATAATCGTTTATGCCCGCCTCCGCGATGACGACTTGTAATTATTCCTCTATTATTACGACCTTTTGAACGAAATAACCAAAAAGTTAAAGATTTTTCAGGAGAAACTTTTGTAATTTCATTAAAATCTGAAACAGATCTACTACGTGTGCCTGATGTATAAGGCTTATAAAATCTAATACCCATAAAATGTATAACCTTTTTATATATTTAAATTTTTCTATAATTTTATTTAATCATTCTGTCCAAAAATAGGTATTTTTTGGTTTGGTTTAATTGTAATGATTACTCTTTTATAGCGTACTTTGTAACCTTGTTTTAACCCTAAACGTTTTTTTTTTGTTGGGGGTAAATGTGTATTTACAGAAGTAATATTAATATTAAATAAACCTTCTAAAATTTTTTTTATTTGTGGTTTAGTCAATCGTTTATCAACATCAAATGTATATTTATTCTTTTCAATTAAACGAAATGATTTTTCTGTAATTACAGGATATTTTATTAAATCAATCATATTTTATTTTTTTATTTAATTTTTAAATACAAGTTTTTATTTTATAAAAAAAGTATAATTTGATATAATTTTTTTTTATAAAAAAAAATTTAATATCTTTACCATTTATTTTTTAGAATCATTTTTATGATTAATTTAATTAATTATTTTACAAAAATAATTAATTATTAAATAAATCTTATAATATGTAAAGTATTAAATATATTATATATTTTTTTATATTATATTTAATAATATAAAAAACAAAAAGTTTTTATTGTAGCTTATTTTAATTAAAAAAATTTATTTTGACACTTTGTTTATTTTGCTATAAAATAATTTATAACAAGTTTTTAATATCATTTTTTATTTTATAATCAGAATTTTTTTTTATAAAAAAATTATAACTCAAATAAATTATAAATCATTTTCTAAAAAAAAAATTAGGTCAACATTATTTTAATAATAATGTAAAGTAAATAATTTTTTCTTTTACTTAAAAATTTTTATAAATTTTTTATTTAACAATTATGTACGATTCTTACGTTGATGATCAAACAAAAAGTGTAGGTAAAGTTACACAAATTATTGGGCCTGTAGTTGATATAGCTTTTTCTTCAAATAAAATGCCTAATATTTATAATGCCATTTTAATTCAAGGGAAAAATCAAGCTGACCAAGATATATTTGTAACATGTGAAGTTCAACAATTATTAGGAGATCATTGTATTCGTGCTGTTGCTATGAATGCAACAGATGGTTTAATGCGAGGAATGGAAGCAATTGATACAGGAAATCCATTAACAGTACCTGTAGGACCAACGACGTTAGGTCGTATTTTTAATGTTGTTGGACAACCAGTAGATGGTTTAGAGGATGCTTCGCATGAAAACAGCTTACCTATCCATAGATCAGCTCCAGCATTTGTAGATTTAGATACGCAACTATCTATTTTTGAAACTGGGATTAAAGTTGTTGATCTATTAGCCCCTTATCGTCGTGGTGGTAAAATTGGGTTATTTGGTGGTGCCGGTGTTGGAAAAACTGTTTTAATTATGGAATTAATTAATAACATTGCAAAAGCACACGGTGGTGTTTCTGTATTTGGTGGTGTTGGTGAAAGAACACGTGAAGGTAATGACCTATATATGGAAATGAAAGAATCCGGTGTTATTCAAGAAGATAATATCAGTGAATCAAAAGTAGCTTTAGTGTACGGTCAAATGAATGAACCACCTGGAGCACGTATGCGTGTTGCTTTAACAGCTTTAACAATGGCTGAATATTTTCGTGATATAAATAAACAAGACGTATTATTATTTATTGATAATATTTTTAGATTTGTACAGGCTGGATCAGAAGTATCAGCTTTATTAGGACGTATGCCATCTGCTGTAGGTTATCAACCAACACTTGCAACAGAAATGGGTGGTTTACAAGAACGAATTACATCAACAAAAGATGGTTCAATTACATCTATTCAAGCAGTATATGTACCAGCTGATGATTTAACTGATCCAGCTCCAGCAACAACATTTGCACACTTAGATGCTACAACTGTATTATCTCGTGGATTAGCTTCTAAAGGTATTTATCCAGCAGTAGACCCGTTAGATTCAACATCAACAATGTTACAACCTTGGATTGTTGGAGAGGAGCATTATACATGTGCTCAAAACGTTAAAGAAACATTACAACGATATAAAGAGTTACAAGATATTATTGCAATTTTAGGTCTAGACGAACTTTCAGAAGAAGATCGACAAGTTGTAGCTCGTGCTCGTAAAATTGAACGTTTCTTATCACAACCGTTTTTCGTTGCAGAAGTATTTACTGGTTCTCCGGGAAAATATGTAAGCTTAAAAGAAACAATTCAAGGTTTTAATAAAATTTTAAGTGGTGAATTAGATGATTTACCAGAACAATCTTTTTATCTTGTAGGAAATCTTGAAGAAGCTGTTGCTAAAGCAGCTACTTTATAAAATAAAATTAGATTTGATTATCTATAAATTTATAATTTAAAATGAAGGTTTTTTATGAGTTTACAAGTATGTATTATGACTCCCGATAAAATTTTTTGGGATGAAGAAGCAGAAGAAATTATTTTACCAACAAATACTGGCCAAATGGGTGTTTTACCAAAACACGCTCCTTTAATTACAGCTTTAGATATTGGTGTAATGAGTATACGCCAAGATAATTCATGGAATAGTTTTGCTTTAATGAATGGTTTTGCTTCAATTCAAAATGATAAAGTTACTATTTTAGTAAATTCTGCCGACTCAAAACAAACAATTGATAGAAATGAAGCAGAAAAAGAATTTTTAGAAGCTCAAGAACGTGTTAATAAAACAATTGATGAAAAAGAAAAAGTTGAAGCTGTTTTAGCTTTCAAAAGATCTCGTGCACGTTTTTTAGTTATAAAAGATTAAACGAATAAATAATAATAAAAATATATATAATTTATATATATTTTTATTATTTTTTGGGGATGGGGGGACTTGAACCCCCACGGTTTATACAACCGGCGGATTTTAAGTCCGCTGCGTCTACCATTCCGCCACATCCCCGTGGTCTTATAACTTTATTTTATATTAAAAAAAATTTTTGTCAATATTTTATAAACGTTAAAAAAATAAATTAATAAATATATTTTAATATGCCAACAATTCAACAATTAGTAAACTCAGCACGTATAAAAATAACAAATAAAACAAAATCTCCAGCTTTAAAATCTTGTCCGCAAAGACGTGGTGTTTGTACTCGAGTATATACAACAACACCTAAGAAACCAAACTCTGCTTTACGTAAAGTAGCACGAGTACGTTTAACTACTGGTTTTGAAGTAACAGCATATATTCCTGGGATTGGTCATAACTTACAAGAACATTCTGTAGTATTAGTTCGTGGAGGACGAGTAAAAGATTTACCGGGTGTTCGTTACCATATTGTTCGAGGTACTTTTGATACAGCTGGTGTTAAAGGTCGATTAACTAGTCGTTCAAAATTTGGGGTAAAACGCTCAAAATAAATTAGTTTCAATTATGAAGGAATAAAATAAAAAATGTCTAGACGTCATAGAGCAAAAAAACGTATTATTTCACCAGACCCTTATTATGATAGTATATTAGTTCATATGCTAGTTAATCGTATTATGAAAGACGGTAAAAAAACATTAGCTTATAAAATAGTTTATCAAACTATGCAATTAATTTCAGAAAAAACTGAACAAAATTCATTACAAATATTAGAACAAGCAATTGAAAATGTTAAACCATTAGTTGAAGTAAAAGCTCAAAGAATAGGAGGTTCTGCTTATCAAGTACCAATAGAGGTTAATTCTGAACGTGGGACAGTTTTAGCAATTCAATGGATTCTTTCTGCTGCTCGTAATAGAGCTGGTAATAGTTCAGTTTTAAAATTAACAAATGAAGTTTTAGATGCTTTTGCAAAAACTGGTGGTGCAATAAAACGTCGAACTGAGGTTCATCGTATGGCAGAAGCTAATAAAGCTTTTGCAAAATTCCGTTTTTAAGGGGAATCCAAATTTTGGATTTTGTTTTGCTAGAAAATTTTTTATTATTTAAAAAATAATAAACTAGTAAAAAAATAATTAAATTTAAATTTAAATATGCCACGTTCACAAAAAAATGATAATTTTATTGATAAGACGTTTACAGTAGTAGCAGATGTTTTAATAAAAATTTTACCAACATCAAATAGAGAAAAACAAGCTTTTACCTACTATCGTGATGGTATGTCAGCTCAAGCTGAGGGTGAATATGCAGAATCACTACAAAATTATTATCAAGCTTTAAGATTGGAAATAGACCCGTATGATAGAAGTTATATTTTATACAATATTGGATTAATACACACAAGTAATGGAAAACATGGTAGAGCTTTAGAATATTATTATCAAGCTTTGAAAAGAAACCCTAGTTTACCTCAAGCTTTAAATAATATTGCAATTATTTACCATTATAGAGCTGAACAAGCAACAGAAAAATATCAATCTGATGTCGCTAAATTACTTTATGATAAAGCTGCTGATTATTGGAATGAAGCTATTAGATTAGCACCAACAAATTATTTAGAGGCCCAAGCATGGTTAAGACAACGTAATTTAAAATAAAAATTTCTATAAAATTAGCTAAAATCCGTAATCTTTAAAAAAAAATTTTTATTAAAAAATTTAATTTATATAAAAATAAATTATATGTAATAAATACACATATACAATTAAGTCTATAAAAAATTAATTGTCTTTTAATTATTAATGTTAACACTTAAAATTTTTGTTTATACTGTGGTAAGTTTTTTTGTTTCATTATTTATTTTTGGTTTCTTATCAAATGATCCTGGTCGTAATCCAAGTTCATAATTTTTTTTGTTAATAAATTAATAATTATTAATTTAGCCAAAAATTTATTAAATATAAAATATATTAAAAAGTATCTTTGTTATAATTTATAATTAAAAATTATAACAAAGATAAAATATAAGGAGATTTTTTTTATGACTGCTGCATATTTACCATCAATTTTAGTACCATTAGTTGGATTAGTTTTTCCAGCTATTGCAATGACGTCAATTTTTATGTATATTGAAAAACAAGAAATCAATTAAATTTTAGCCAAAAATTAAGCTTCTATAAAACAAACACATTAAAATTTCTTATGGAAAGTCCCGCTTTTTTCTTTTCAATTTTTATTGGATGTCTTCTATTAAGTATTACCGGTTATTCGCTTTATGTTGGATTTGGTCCTCCTTCAAAAACCTTACGAGACCCTTTTGAAGAACATGAAGATTAATTAAAAAATATTTTATTTTAATTTTTAACTAAAAATTAAAATAAAATATTTTTTAAAATGTAGGTTAAATTCCTATAAATCTTAAATTAAATTTTTAAAAAAACAAGGATTTTTTTTTGCATAGCATAATAACATAATAGCATAATAGCATAATAGCATAATAGCATAATAGCATAATAGCATAAAATATTGTTTTTTTTTTTGCATCCAGTGGGGTTTGAACCCACGACGTCCTTTTGGGAAGCGGATTATGAGCCCGCTGCTTTCGACCACTCAGCCACAGATGCCTTATATTATTTTATATTATTTTATATTATTTTATCTTACTATTTAATAAAAGCAAGATAAAATAATATAAAATAATATTATTTTGCTAAAGTTTGCCAACTCATAGTAACATCATCTAAAATAACTGAACCGTTATAAATTTCTAAAATAATTACTAAAAATACCGCAAATAAAGCCATAAAAATACCCATTAATACTGTTGTACCCCAACCAGGAGCAACTTTACCATATTCTGAATTTAAAGGACGTAATAAAGTTCCTAACGCTGTTGACATACCTAAATTTTCAGTGTCTTTTTGTGCTGCCATAAAACAAAATGATTTAATTATTAGTTTTACTTTCTGTAATTAAAAATATATACATATATATATATATATATATATATTTTATAAAAAAAATAGATTAAAATCTATTTAATAATACGAGGGGGTTCACGAAAAAAAATTGAAAAGAAAATAATACCTAATGTTCCTACTAATAAAAAAGTATAAACTAAAGCTTCCATAAGAAAAAATAAAAAAAATATATATAATTTAATTTATACATCTAGTAATAATATACTAGATATATAAATTAAAATTTATTAAACAGATTGACGTCGACTTGATGTATCTCCTAATTTTAAGAAAGCACCAAATTCAATTTGATCGTCAATACCTTCATCAATACCTGCAAAAACGTCACGGAAAATTGTACGTGCACCATGCCAGATATGACCAAAGAAGAATAATAAAGCAAAACTTAAGTGTCCAAATGTAAACCATCCACGTGGACTACTACGGAATACACCATCAGATTGTAAAGTTGAACGATCAAATTCAAAAATTTCACCTAGTTGTGCTCGACGAGCGTATTTTTTAACCGTTGCTGGATTAGTAAATGATACACCATCAAGTTCTCCACCATAGAATGTTACTGAAACACCTACTTGTTCGATACTATATTTAGATTCAGCTCGACGGAATGGAACATCGGCACGAACAACTCCATCTTTATCTAATAAAACAACTGGGAATGTTTCAAAGAATGTTGGCATACGTCTTACAAATAATTCGTTACCATCTTTATCTTTGAAAACAGAGTGGCCTAACCAGCCTACTGCAATACCATCCCCACTATTCATTGCTCCTGTACGGAATAAACCACCTTTCGCTGGGTTATTACCAATATAATCATAAAAAGCTAGTTTTTCAGGAATTTGAGCCCATGCTTGCGATAATGATTTACCTTCAGAAAGACTATTTTGTACTCGTTTATCAATTTCTTGTTGGAAGAATCCTAAATCCCATTGGTAACGAGTTGGACCATATAATTCAATTGGAGTTGTTGCTGAACCATACCACATTGTACCTGCAACAACAAAAGCTGCCCAAAAAACAGCTGCAATTGAACTTGATAATACTGTTTCAATATTACCCATACGTAATCCGTTATATAAACGTTGAGGTGGTCTAACACATAAATGAAATAATCCGGCTAAAATACCTAAAATTCCAGCAGCGATGTGATGAGACGCAACACCTCCTGGGTTATAAGGATCAAAACCATCTGGACCCCATGATGGAGCTACTGGTTGAACACTTCCTGTTAAGCCATACGGGTCAGAAACCCAAATACCAGGACCGAATAATCCTGTAACATGAAATGCACCAAAACCAAAACATAAAACACCAGATAAAAATAAATGAATTCCAAAAATTTTTGGAAGGTCTAACGCAGGTTTTCCAGAACGTGGATCACGGAATAGTTCTAAATCCCACATAACCCAATGCCAGATAGCGGCAAAAAATAATAAACCAGATAAAACAATGTGAGAGGCAGCAACACCTTCATAACTCCAAATACCTGGGTTACTTGCACTTTCACCAGTGATTGTCCAGCCACCCCAAGATTGGGTAACACCTAAACGAGTCATAAAAGGTAATACAAACATACCTTGTCGCCACATTGGATTTAAAACTGGATCTGAAGGATCAAAAACAGCTAATTCATAAAAAGCCATTGAACCCGCCCAACCAGAAACAAGAGCTGTATGCATTAAGTGAACAGCGATTAAACGACCTGGATCATTTAAAACAACTGTATGAACACGATACCATGGTAATCCCATAAATTATTATATATAAATAAATTTTTTACTTTCTTTCTTTTTTGATTAATATTATTTAATATAAATTTTATTATACTATTTTATAATATATTATAATAAAATTTATATTAAATGTCAAATCTTCAAAATAAACCTTAGGTTTCTAAGTATAGTAGGAATTCAAAATCATTCAAAAATTTTATTTGGTTTTCTATAAAACCAAATATCTTTTTGATTCATCTAGGGTAAAAGCATAGGTTTATCATTATTACATTTTTTTCATTACTCATATTAACCCCTTGTATTGGCCTATTAATATCAAAAAATAAAAAAAAAATATTTTATTGCCAAGCTAAAAAAAAGTAGGAAAAAAAGCATTTCGAGCTTTTAAAATAGCGCTTGTAAGCAAAAGCATAAGTAAAAACATATTATTTGTAATATATAAGAGTAAAATTATATATTTTATTCATTTTTTTGTTTACTTAACAGAATTTTTTATTTAATAATTTATTTACCAATTACATATATTTCTACAATTAGTCTTATAAACCCGGATTAAATATCTCCGGATCAAATTAAATTTATCAAACTCATATATATATATTATAATCTACACATTATATGATCCCGATTATAATTATAAATGCTTTCCGCTTTCAGCTTTCCAAACCCAAACGAGTGTCGTTTTCGTTTAGTTTATTAGGGTTTATATTTTTATATTATATAAGAGGTTTCCCATATTAAGTTTCTTAAAATTTATTATAAAAAATTTAGTAAATCTACAAAACGTTTTATACTAGTTGTAAAAAGTTATTATGTAAACTTCTTTATTCTCTTCCACTATAAATCGGTCTCTATACTAATATATATATATATACTTAATCGGTGTTTTTATTATTATATCCACATATTTTTTTACCATATGTGATATTTCATTTTTATTATTTGATTATCTATTATTATATTAAAGATTTATTTTTATTATTTGATTATCTATTATTATATTAAAGATTTATTTTTATGAGTTTCCAAACCAAATTTTTTTAATACTTTTTATAATTTATATAATAATATAATTAATAAAAAGTATTAATTATATAAATTATAAAAAGTATTAATTATATATATTAATAAATAAAAAAAGGTAAGGATTGGTATAAAACAATCTCTCTTTTTTTTTTAATAAATAATATTAATTTAAATATATAAATTAATCCAAAGGTTTCATTGATAATGCAGGTTCATTATCACGATCGATTCCTTTTTCAAAACCAGCTGCAGCCGCACGAGCACGACCAGCGTGCCAAAGATGAGCAACAAAGAAGAAGAAACCTAATACGAAATGTGAACAAGCTAACCATGAACGTGGAGAAACGAAGTTAACGGCGTTAATTTCAGTAGCTACACCACCTACAGAGTTTAATGAACCTAATGGAGCATGAGTCATATATTCAGCTGCACGACGTTCTTGCCATGGTTGAATATCATTTTTAAGTTTATTTAAATCTAAACCGTTTGGACCACGTAAAGGCTCTAACCACGGACCACGGAAATCCCAGAAACGCATTGTTTCACCACCAAAAATAATTTCTCCTGTTGGTGAACGCATTAAGTACTTACCTAGACCTGTAGGACCTTGACTTGATGCTACATTAGCACCTAAACGTTGGTCACGAACTAAGAAAGTAAACGCTTGAGATTGAGATGCTTCAGGACCCGTAGGACCATAAAATTCACTAGGATAAGCTGTATTATTGAACCAAGACATACAACATGCAATGAATCCCATTAAAGAAATAGCAGCTAAACTATATGATAAATAAGCTTCTCCAGACCATACAAAGGCACGACGTGCCCAAGCCCATGGTTTAGTTAAGATATGCCAAATTCCACCAAAGATTTCTAAAGTACCGATCCAAATATGACCACCAATGATATCTTCCATGTTATCAACACTAACAATCCAACCATCACCACCAAATGGTGATTTTAATAAGTATCCAAAGATAATACTTGGATTAATTGTTGGGTTTGTAATGACACGAACATCACCACCACCAACAGCCCAAGTATCATAGACACCGCCAAAATACATTGCTTTCCAAACAAGTAACCAAGCACCAATACCAAGAATGATTAAATGAATACCTAGAATTGTTGACATTTTATTTTTATCTTTCCAAACATAAGCAAAAAATGGAAAAGACTCTTCTAATGTTTCTGGCCCAATTAATGAGTGGTAAATACCACCAAAACCTAAAACAGCCGATGAAATTAAATGAAGAACACCTGAAACAAAATATGGAAAAGTATCTACTACTTCACCACCAGGACCTACACCATAACCTAACGTAGCTAGGTGCGGTAATAAAATAAGACCTTGTTCATACATAGGTTTTTCAGGAATGAAATGAGCTACTTCAAATAAATTCATAGCACCAGCCCAAAAAACAATTAATCCAGCATGAGCAACGTGTGCACCCAATAATTTTCCAGATAAATTAATTAAACGAGCATTTCCAGCCCACCAAGCAAAACCAGTTGACTCTTGATCACGACCACCTACACTAAGACTTCCATTAAAGAGCGTTTCCACGTGGTAAAACCTCCTCTGGGAATACTAATGTTTCATGTGGTTGATCTTGAGCAGCCATCCATGCACGAATACCTTCATTTAATAATTGATTTTTTGTATAGAAAGTTTCAAATTCTGGATCTTCAGCAGCACGAATTTCTTGAGAAACGAAATCATATGCACGTAAGTTTAATGCTAAACCTACTACACCTAATGCACTCATCCATAAACCTGTTACCGGTACAAATAACATAAAGAAGTGAAGCCAACGTTTGTTAGAGAAAGCAACACCAAAAATTTGAGACCAGAAACGGTTTGCTGTAACCATTGAGTACGTTTCTTCTGCTTGCGTTGGGTTAAATGCACGGAATGTGTTTGCACCGTCACCATCTTCAAAGATTGTGTTTTCTACAGTAGCACCGTGAATTGCACATAATAATGCCGCTCCTAATACACCTGCAACACCCATCATATGGAATGGGTTTAATGTCCAGTTATGGAATCCTTGGAAAAATAAAATGAAACGGAAAATTGCAGCAACACCAAAACTTGGAGCGAAAAACCATCCAGATTGACCTAATGGATAAATAAGGAAAACTGATACGAAAACAGCGATAGGCGCTGAGAAAGCAATTGCGTTATATGGACGAATCTTAACAGCACGTGCAATTTCAAATTGTCGTAACATAAATCCGATTAAAGCAAAAGCTCCATGTAGTGCAACAAAAGCCCAAAGACCGCCTAATTGACACCAACGTGTGAAATCACCTTGTGCTTCAGGACCCCATAATAATAATAATGAGTGACCCATAGAGTTTGGTGGTGTTGATACAGCAGCTGTTAAAAAGTTACAACCTTCTAAGAATGAACTTGCTAAACCATGACTATACCATGATGTAACAAATGTAATACCTGTTAACCAACCTCCTAATGCAAAATATGCACAAGGTAATAGTAATAAACCTGACCAACCAACATAAACGAAGCGATCACGGCGTAACCAGTCATCCATTACGTCGAATAATCCACGTTTTTCTTCTGACTTACCGATTGCGATAGTCATATTGAAAATCTCCTAATTAAAAATGTATTTATCATGTTTTAATTAAATATTTTATAAAATATTTAATAATATTTATCATTTCTAATACATCAGTATATAATAAATAATTTACTCAAATTAACTTAATTATATTAAGTTCTAGTTAAAGAAGTAATCATTCTTTTTTTTTTGATAAAAAAATTTAATGAAATCAATATATATTATAATAAAAATAATACTTAAATAAAAATCTATCATTTATTTTTTTTAATAAATGATAGAAATGATAGAAATTATAATAATTAAACTCTAATTATTATTAACCTAAAGGAATCATATTTTACTTCACTTATAGTATAACATTTATATAAAATATTTTTTGTTTATATTAACATTCTGTTAGATAATTCTTATAGTTTAGAATATATATAGTTTTTATATTATATAAAAAAAGTTTGAAATTTTATAAAATAATTATATAAATAAATAAGATAAACTTTTTTACTCAAAGGGGATTTTTTATATAATATATATAACTATATAGTTAATTATACTATAGCTAAAATAATTATACATATCTATATACACATAATTTTCTATTTCCTCATTTACTTCCAACTCTGTAATAATAGTATTTTTTCAACATAGGTTAAAATTAAATACAACGTATTTTTTTAAAATATTTATTAAATAAAATATGTTTTAATAAATCAATCTAAAATATAGCAGGATCCTTATAATCACTTTTTTAACATAATAGCATAGCTAGCTCTTGTTTTATAGCTATAATATATTAAGTTACATTTAATGATGATAGACTATTAATTATAAAATTATAACTTTTTCAACTCATATATGTTGTTCTATGTTGCTAGAAGATCAGATTACAGAAAATCAAAATAGAACTTAGATGTTTATAAACATAGGATCAACTTATGATATTACAAAAAATATTAGTATAATATCTTTAAAATAGAAAGCATGAAAAAAAATGGCGGTTTATAAGGTAAAAGCTAGTTTTTTTGATTCAAAAAACAAAATAAATAGGAGAAATCATTCAAAAAAAATATATAATATCATTCATTACGCCATCATATAAAAGTAAAGATGATCTTGAAAAATATTTTTTTCAAGTTTAAGTGGTCTAAAATCTATGTATACCAATTTTATTAAGCTTAAGATCCTTTTTTTTGTTACATTTTAGAAATATTTTATTTTTATTGACTAAAAATATATAATAAGTTATAATTATTTTATTAAAAAATTATTAAAGCCTACTTAGCTCAGTTGGTTAGAGCGTCCGTCTCATACGCGGAATGTCACTAGTTCAAATCTAGTAGTAGGCAATAAGTATTATTTTGACTTAAAAAAGATACATTGTTATAATAATAATTAAGAAGGGGGTTGTAGTTCAATTGGTTAGAGCACTACCCTGTCACGGTAGAAGTTGCGGGTTCGAGTCCCGTCAGCCCCGATTTTACTATAAAATTAATTTATATTAAAAAAATTATACAACTTAAATCAAGTTTGTAAAATAAAGATTTGTAAAGGTTTGGTCCCTTATATTAATTATATAATAAATAATAATAAGAAATAATAATCAGCAATAACAATAATGATAATAATATTTAAAATAAAATTATGAGTTGAATTACTTGTTTTTATTTATTATTTATAATAAATAAACTCCTTTTAACTATAATAGTTAAAAATAAAAAAGTTTTTTATTTTAAAAAACCTTACTTATTAAGTAGTTAATTATTTAATTAATATAAAAGAAATATGGCAACAACAAAATTTCCAAAATTTAGCCAGGGGCTAGCAAACGATCCTACAACTCGCCGTATTTGGTTTGGGATTGCTACAGCACATGATTTTGAAAGTCATGATGGTATGACTGAAGAAAATTTATATCAAAAAATTTTTGCTTCACATTTTGGTCAATTAGCAATTATTTTTTTATGGACTTCAGGTAACTTATTTCATGTTGCTTGGCAAGGAAACTTTGAACAATGGGTCCAAAATCCATTAAATATTCGTCCGATTGCTCATGCAATTTGGGATCCACACTTCGGTCAACCTGCGGTTGAGGCATTTACACGAGGAGGAGCTTCAGGCCCTGTAAATATTGCAACATCGGGAGTATACCAATGGTGGTATACAATTGGGATGAGAACAAACCAAGATTTATATATTGGTTCAATTTTTTTATCTTTAGCCGCAACAGCATTTTTATTTGCAGGTTGGCTTCATTTACAACCTAAATTTCAACCCGGTTTAAGCTGGTTTAAAAATGCAGAGTCACGCTTAAACCACCATTTATCTGGTTTATTTGGGGTTAGTTCTTTAGCTTGGACAGGTCACTTAGTTCACGTAGCTATTCCTGCAGCACGTGGACAACGCGTTGGATGGGATAATTTTTTAACAACATTACCACATCCACAAGGATTAACACCTTTCTTTACAGGTAATTGGGCTGCATATGCAGAAAATCCGGATACTGGTAACCATCTTTTTGGTACTGCTTCAGGATCAGGAACAGCAATTTTAACTTTTTTAGGTGGTTTTCATCCACAAACACAAAGTTTATGGTTATCAGATATGGCACACCACCATTTAGCTATTGCTGTTTTATTTATTGTAGCGGGTCGCATGTATCGTACTAATTTTGGTATCGGACATAGTATGCGTCAAATTTTAGAAGCACATACTCCACCAGCTGGGGGTCTTGGTGCTGGTCATAAAGGGTTATATGATACAGTAAATAACTCATTACATTTCCAATTAGGGTTAGCTTTAGCATCAGTAGGTACAATTTGTTCATTAGTGGCTCAACACATGTACTCATTACCTCCTTACGCATTTTTAGCGCAAGATTTTACAACTCAAGCTGCTTTATACACGCACCATCAATATATTGCAGGTTTTATTTTATGTGGTGCATTTGCTCACGGAGCAATATTTTTTATTCGTGATTACGATCCAGAAGCAAATAAAGGAAATGTTTTAGCACGTATGTTAGAACATAAAGAAGCTATTATCTCACATTTAAGTTGGGTAACTTTATTTTTAGGTTTCCATACTTTAGGTCTTTATGTTCACAACGATGTAATGCAAGCCTTTGGTACACCTGAAAAACAAATATTAATTGAACCTGTTTTTGCTCAGTGGATTCAAGCTTCACATGGTAAAACTGCATATGGTTTTGATTTATTATTATCTCAACCAAATAGTGTAGCTTATTCAGCTGGACAAAGTTTATGGTTACCTGGTTGGTTAGAAGCTATTAATAGCAATACTAATACTTTATTTTTAACAATTGGTCCTGGTGATTTCTTAGTTCACCACGCTATTGCTTTAGGTTTACATACAACAACATTAATTTTAGTTAAAGGGGCTTTAGATGCTCGTGGTTCAAAATTAATGCCTGATAAAAAAGATTTTGGTTACAGTTTCCCTTGTGATGGTCCAGGTCGTGGTGGAACATGTGATATTTCAGCATGGGATGCTTTTTATTTAGCAGTATTTTGGATGTTAAATACAATTGGTTGGGTAACATTCTATTTCCATTGGAAACATTTAGGAATTTGGCAAGGAAATGTAAACCAATTTAATGAATCATCAACTTATTTAATGGGTTGGTTACGTGATTATTTATGGTTAAACTCATCACAATTAATTAATGGTTATAACCCATTTGGTATGAACAGTTTATCTGTATGGGCTTGGATGTTCTTATTTGGACATTTAATCTATGCTACAGGTTTTATGTTCTTAATTTCATGGCGTGGATATTGGCAGGAATTAATTGAAACATTAGTTTGGGCTCATGAACGTACACCAATTGCAGCTTTAATTCGTTGGAAAGACAAACCTGTTGCTCTTTCAATTGTTCAAGCTCGTTTAGTAGGTTTAGCTCACTTTAGTGCTGGATATATTTTAACATACGCTGCATTTTTAATTGCATCAACATCTTCAAAATTTGGTTAATTTATATATTTACTAAAAAAATATACAATTTTATAAGGTTAAAATAGAATGGAAGTAAACGTTTTAGGTCTTATTGCAGTAGCTTTATTTATTTTAATTCCCACATCTTTTTTATTAATTCTTTACGTAAAAACAGCAAGTGCGGATGGTTAAAAAATTAAAATTATAATGATTGTCAATTTTTATATTTATTTAATATAAAAATTGACAATCATTATAATTTTATACTATATTTATAATATTAATTTTTTGTAAAAAAATATAAAAAAGGCGGCTGTAGCCAAGTGGTAAGGCATCAGATTGTGACTTTGACATTCGCGGGTTCAAGTCCCGTCAGTCGCCCAAATTACATTTCAAAATATAAATAATTTTATATTTGAAAATAATTAATTTATTAATTATAATAATTATAAATAATTAGGAAAGGTGGCAGAGTGGTTGAATGCTTCGGTTTTGAAAACCGGCGTACTTTCACGAGTACCGAGGGTTCGAATCCCTCCCTTTCCGAAATATAAAATTTAAATAATTTGCCCTAAAATTAAATTAATATACACATATATAATGTATTTTTATATAATAATAAAACAATCAATTACTTTTATTACTTTATCCTATTCTTTATCCTATTTATTATAATTTAAAAAATTAAGTAGTAAAAACTAGTATAAAAATATAGTTAAATTTAATTTCCTGTTTAAAAAAATTGCTCTTTATTTTTTAAAACTGTTAAGCTGGTATTAATATTGGTTTTATAAAGGTTTGCAAAGAAAATAATAAAGCTATTATTATAACAAAAAACTTTCTGATTGAAAAAGTTATTATACTAATTTAGACCAACGATAGATATAAAATTATTAATAAATTGTGCCCGTTGGTCACTCCGCTCCGCTATCCGCTCCAGCTCCATTGGTTAAAAAAATATAATAAAAAATTATATGTTATAATTTAAAGATTATCAAAAAGTAGTCTTAGTCTCCTTATCAATAGATTCTTTAGATTATAGAAAAAAATAATTATCTCCCAATAAATTAGAACCTTTAGTTTTAAAAAGATATTAATTTTTATAAGTTAAACCCTATAAAATTAGTCTTTGTAATAAAAAATATTTTTGTAAGCCCTAATAATTAGTAAGCAATACTTTTTATTAAGTTTTTGTATTGCTTTATAATACAAAAAACACTCCCTTTTTTTTTATAAAAAGAATACTTTATGGGTTTGTAAATTGTATTAATTTACAATAATAAAAATAATAAAAATTATTATTTTCAATATAAAAAAATACTTTATTTTTACCTTTTAGTATTACTTTAAATACTTTTTACACTTTTTTTTTTAATAAAAATATGCTGATTATACCAAATTTTTTTTATATTAAACCAATATATAACTATGTGAGTATTTGCTCTTCGAGGGACTCGAACCCTCACGCTTAAAGCACTGGTTCCTAAAACCAGCGTGTCTACCAATTCCACCAGAAGAGCTAATTGATATTAAAATTTATTAGGTTTTATTCAACTAAAACCTAATAAATTTTAATATATTTAATAAAAAAACACAATATATTTAATTAAATAATTAATTATTTAACGATTATTTAATAAATCAGTTAAACCTTCTTTTAAAAGAGCTTCTGCTTCTTCATTTAATGTATTTGTTTCACGAATTAATTCACCATATTTTGATTTATTTGTTGATAAATATTGACGTAATTCAACTAAGAATGAGCGTACTTCATTTACAGGAAGGTTATCTAAATAACCATTTGTACCAGCATATATAGTAGTTACTTGATCTTCTAATGATAATGGTGATGATTGTGGTTGTTTTAAAATTTCACGTAAACGTTGACCACGAGCTAATTGCTTCTGTGTTGCTTGGTCTAAATCAGAAGCAAATTGAGAGAAAGCTTCTAATTCAGCAAATTGTGCTAATTCTAGTTTTAATTTACCAGCAACCTGTTTCATAGCTTTTGGTTGAGCAGCTGAACCTACACGAGAAACAGAAATACCTACATTGATAGCAGGTCGTATACCAGAATTAAAAATATCTCCCGAAAGAAAAATTTGACCATCTGTAATTGAAATTACATTTGTTGGAATATAAGCTGATACATCACCTTCTTGAGTCTCAACAATTGGTAAAGCTGTCATACTTCCACTACCTAATTGATCACTCAATTTAGCTGCACGTTCTAATAAACGTGAGTGTAAATAAAAAACATCTCCAGGAAAAGCTTCACGACCTGGTGGACGACGAAGTAATAATGACATTTCACGGTAAGCTTGCGCTTGTTTTGATAAATCATCATAAATAATTAATGTATGACGGCCTTTATACATAAAGTATTCTGCAAGTGATGCACCAGTATAAGGAGCTAAGTATTGTAATGTAGCAGGTGAATCGGCAGTTGCTGCAACAATAATTGTATAATCCATACAACCTCGTTCCTCTAACGAATTTACTACTTGAGCAATAGAAGCAGCTTTCTGACCAATTGCAACATAAACACAAACAACGTCTTTACCTTTTTGGTTAATAATTGTATCCAGAGCAACTGATGTTTTACCAGTTTGTCTGTCTCCAATAATTAATTCTCGTTGACCTCGTCCAATAGGAATCATTGCATCAACAGCAACTAAGCCTGTTTGTAAGGGCTCATGTACTGAACGACGAGAGATAATACCTGGCGCTGGTGATTCAATTAATCGAGTTTCTGTAGCTTCAATATCACCTTTCCCATCAATCGGACGAGCTAAAGAATTTAAAACACGTCCTAAACATTTATCAGAAACAGGTATTTGAGCAATTTTACCTGTAGCAAAAACAGATGAACCTTCTTGTATTGTTAAACCTTCACCCATTAGTACAGCACCAACGTTTTTAGACTCTAAATTTAATGCAATACCAACAGTACCGTCTTCAAAATCTAATAATTCACCGGCCATTGCTTTTTCTAACCCATAAATACGGGCAATTCCATCACCAACTTGAAAAACAGTTCCTACATTAACTACTCGCATGTCTTCATTGTATTGAGCAATTTGACGTCGAATAACACTACTAATTTCGTGTGCTTTAATTGCGTATGCCATTTTTGTACTCCTATTATTTTAAGCTACTTTTTAAGTAAAAAAAATTTTTTCTGTTTTATTATATAAAGGAAAAACACCCTATTTTTAGTATAAAATTATTAATAAAAGTTATAAATCCCTATTTCTATTTAATTAAAAGAATATTTTTTAATAGAAGTATATTTATTAATTTTAACTTTATTTACCCAAGGATGAAATGTTTTTGATTTCATTTTAAGTTTTAATTGATCTCGAACTTGTTTTAAAGACAACAATACAATTTGTTGTGAAATCTGTTGAATCGCCTTTTGTTGTTGTAAACGAATTGCTGATTGTCTTGTTTCTTTTAAACGAGCCGTTTCTTCTTCTGCTTGCTCAATACATAAATTTTTTTCACGTTCAGCAGCAATTAAACCCTGTTCTCGAATTTCATTAGCTCTTATTTTTGCATTTTCTAATTGTGAAATTGCCTGATCCATTTTTTCTTGAATTTCTTGAGCACGAGCATCAGCTGCACATATATTTTGTAAAATTTTTTTTTTACGATTTTCTAATAACTCACGTACAGCATCACCAACAAAAGTAACAACAACTGCAATAACAACTGCTAAATTTATAACATTTGTTTCTAATATATTAGTATTAATACCAAAACCATGACCAAAAAACATACAATTTATTTCTATTAAATTCATAAAAAAATCTCCAAATTATTATATTAACTAATTATATAAATATTTAATTAAATATTTATATAATTAGTTAAATTTTTAATATTTTTAAAAACTATTAATATTTTTGGATTAATTTAATTATGAAGCAAATGGATTAGCAAATAATAATGCTAATGCAACAACAAGACCATAAATTGTTAAAGATTCCATAAATGCAAACGATAATAATAATGCACCACGAATTTTTCCTTCTGCTTCAGGTTGACGTGCAATCCCTTCAACAGCGTAACCTGCAGCTGTACCTTGCCCAATTCCAGGACCAACAGCAGCTAAACCAACAGATAAACCAGCAGCAATAACAGAAGCAGCAGCGATAAGTGGATTCATAATTAATAATCTCCTAAAAGTTATATAGTGTATAATAATAATAACAACCATTATGTATAATTTATTTATAAATTATTTTATTTAGTTTAAATTTTTTTAATGATGATCTTCTACAGCTTCACCAATATATGCTCCAGCAAGCGTCGCAAATACTAAGGCTTGAATTCCACTAGTAAATAAACCTAAAAGCATAATAGGAATAGGAACAATCAATGGAACTAAAGCAACTAATACAGCAACAACTAATTCATCGGCAAGAATATTTCCAAAAAGTCGAAAACTTAATGATAAAGGTTTTGTAAAATCTTCTAATACGTTAATTGGTAATAAAAAAGCTGCTGGTGAAATATAGCGTTTAAAATAACCTAAACCTTTTTTACTTAAACCCGCATAAAAATAAGCAATTGATGTTAATAATGCTAAAGCAACAGTTGTATTAATATCATTAGTTGGAGCTGCTAATTCTCCATTTGGTATTTCAATAACGTGCCACGGTATTAAAGCACCAGACCAGTTTGATACAAAAATAAATAAAAAAATAGTTCCTAAAAATGGAACCCATTTTTCATAGTCCTCTTCTCCAATTTGTGTTTTTGCTAAATCACGAATAAATTCAGTAAAAAATTCTGTTAAATTTTGTAAACCTTCTTCTGGTATTGGTTTTAGTTGATTATTTGCTAAAAAAGAAATAGTAGCAATTATTGCAAAAACAAACCAAGAAACCATTAGAACTTGTCCATGAATAGAATAACTACCAATTTCCCAATAATAATGTTGACCTACAGACACTTCCGCAGAATCAAATAAAAGATTTATTTCACTTAACATATTAATTTGGCTTTTATAAAAATTACCTTTTTAACAACCATTTTCTATTTTTATTTCATATTTTTCTTTGTATTAAAAATTTCTTGCCCTTGTTTAATAGAAAATTCAAATTCTTGTAATAATAATTTTATTGACGGCATAGAATCATCATTTGCAGGAACTATTAAATCTGAAATTGAAGGATCGCAGTCAGTATCTAGTATACTTATACTACGAATCCCTAACTTATTGCATTCTTTCAATGCATTTATTTCTTCATGTTGTCCAATAATTATAACAATATCAGGTAAAATTTCCATATTTTTCATCCCGCCTAAATATTTGTTTAATTTTTCTTTTTTTTTTATTAAATTTGCGGCTTCTTTTTTTGGTAATTTATTAAATAAACCTTTTTTTTCCTGTATTTCTAGATTCTTTAATTTTTTAGTCGATAAATAAACAGTTTTCCAATTTGTTAACATACCCCCTAACCATTTTTCATTAACATAAAATGAATTACAATTTAAAGCTGTTTCTGAAATTAAATTAGATGCTTGTTTTTTTGTTCCTACGAATAAAATTTTTTTACCATTAGATGCTGATTTTGTTAAAAATTTACAAACATAATTTAAATGAACATAAGTTTTAATTAAATCAATTAAATGAATACTATCTTTTTCAGTATAAATAAAAGGTTTCATTTTAGGGTTCCATTTTCTTGCAGGATGACCTAAATGCATTCCAGCCTGAACCATTTGTTCTAATGTAATTGTCATTTTTAATAACTAATATATATTGTTTTAAAAAACATTTTATTATTTTATCATTCAGTTGACTATTTAATATTATAAATCAAAATTAGGTTAAAGAACCTAATTTGACAATTGTTTTAATTTTTTGTTAAAATCAAGTAGCAAATAAATTATTTAATTAAAATTATTATAGTCAATTTTATTATAACATAAAACTTATAATAAATTCAATATAAAACTTTTTTACTAAGTTAATTTATAGAAAATTAAATTATGGGCTTATAGTCTAATGGATAAGACAAGTACCTTCTAAGTATTGAATACAGGTTCGAATCCTGTTAGGCCTATATAATAATAATAATATTTTATATATAATATTATTATTATTATTATTTATTAAATAATAAAAAAGGAGAGATGGCTGAGTGGTTTAAAGCGACTGATTGCTAATTTGTTGTATAATATTAGTTTATACCGAGGGTTCGAATCCCTCTCTCTCCGAAATTATTTATATTATGTAGTAAGATTATTAAAAAATATATTTAATTTTAATTTGAATTTCCCTAAAATTGAAAAATTAATTATTTTTTATTATAATAATAAAAAATAATTAATTTATTTATTCCTCAGTAGCTCAGTGGTAGAGCAATCGGCTGTTAACCGATTGGTCATAGGTTCAAGTCCTATCTGGGGAGAAAAGAAAAGAAAAACTACATTTTTTAATTTTAGTTTAAAAATTTAAACTATCACCACGACGATATTGAAGATAAGCTGCTACTAAAAGACCACTAATTGTTACAGGTACTAATCCTAAAACAATTCCTGATAATAAAGGTTCTACCATATAAAAAATAAATAAAAATAAAAAATTAATTTTCACTAATTTAACTAAACTAATTTTATTAATATAAATATAATTTATCTAAATTATATTTATATTAATTGAATTTTTACAACTGCTAAATAAAAAATTGACGCCATAACAAGGCCACCGATTAATAAACCAATATAACTAATTAATGTTAACATAAAAATATTTTAATTTAAATTAATATATTATATTTTTATATTTTAATAATTATTATTAAAATATAAAAATATTAAAAATTCATTTCAGCTAATTGAACTTTTTCAACTTGTTTTTTCTTAAGTACTAAGAAAATTTGAGTAATGAAAATAGTAATTAAAAAAATGATTAAACCTTGAACACGGGCTGGGTTTTGTAAAACAATTTCTGTTTCAGCTTGTCCAAAACCACCAACATTAGGATTATTTGTTAAAGGTTGATCAATTTTAACAGCTTGCCCTTCACTAACAATAATTGTTGGTCCAGCTGGAATTTTTTCTGTTATTGTTTCACCATTTGAAGTTTCAATTACAATACTTGTAGATTTTTTACTGGCTTTAATTTCAGTAATTTTTCCAGAAACCGAAGAATTAAAAATATTATTATTACTCTTTGATCCATCAGGATATAATTGTCCACGACCTCTATTACCCCCTAAATAAATAGGATATTTTAAATAATTAACGTCTTTGTCTTTCGCTGGGTCTGGGGAAAGAATAGGAACAACCATTTGGCTATAGTCTTTTCCTGATACAGGACCAGCAACTAACATGTTTGATTGACTATCACTATAAGGTTGATAATATAACTGACCAACCTTTGTTTTCATCTCCTCTGGAATTCGGTCAGTAGGTGCTAAAGAAAAACCTTCCGGTAATATTAAAACCATACCTACATTTAAATCACCTTTTTTACCGTTTGATTGAACTTGTTGAATTGATTTATCATAAGGAATTTTAATAGAAGCTTCAAAAACACTATCAGGTAATACTGCTTGAGGTACTTCAATCTCAACTGGTTTTTGAGCTAAATGACAGTTAGCACATACAATACGTCCATTTGGTTCACGTGGATTTTGATAATTTTGTTGAGCAAATATAGGATAAGCTTTTGCTATTTGATCACATGTAAAAAAATTTAATGTAAATAAAAATAAAAAAACTAAATTTTTTGTTTTTATCATAAAAATAATAAAATAAAAAATGAATTAGTAGTTATAAAATAAAATAAAAAACTACTTTTATTTCCTTTTATTTTAACTTATTTGATCCCTTGCCTTTGGCCCCTTGCCTTTGCAAAGGTTCGGGCAAAGGTAAAAATAATTTAAAAATATATATGTTATAAAATTTGTATAAAAATAACAAACTGAGTAAAGGCCTTTATATGAAAAAGTTTTTATTTTAAAAATATCTTCTCACTAATTATTATAATAGATTAACTAATAAAAAACAAAACTTGTATTTAATTATTATTAAAATAATAATATTTTAATGATAATTTATTTAATTCAAAATCATAAAAACGTTCATTACATAATATATAATAAATTAAATAATCAACAAACTCAATATTTAATTCTAATAAATTAAAACAATTAAAAATTAAATTAAAAATTAAATTTGAAATTAAAATGTAGTATTCAATTATTAAAATATTATTCCAATTGATTTCCGATTTAAAAAATGTATTTATAAAATTATGATTATGGCTTTTTAAAGAACTTAAAAGTATAGTTTTATCATTACTAAAATTATTATTAGTTAAAAAATTTAAAGAATTATTATTATCATTATTTGAAAAATAATAATATTTTGAAGATTTTTTAAGTAATATAGTTATATTTACTTTTTTAGATTTTTTAGATGATCAATGCATAATATTAGTATTTTTTAATTTTAAATTTGTTTCCCACCAATAAGGGATTACAGACCATAGGTTAAAGTTAAAATTCTGTGAATTCGAATTTAACGATATTTTTTTATTACCAAAAAAATTTTTTTTATTATTAATTAATAAGTTTGATGTTAATTTTTTATTATAATTATTTTTAATTATTTGTTTATTATTTTTTTTAAATGAGTTTTTTGAATTTTGAATTAATACTTGTTTTAATAATTTTGATTTTAATGTTTTATAAAAATTATTTTTATTAACCATAATATTTAATAACCAACTGAGTTCTTTTAAATCATCAATCGCAAAATTTGAAAAATTTTTTGAATTATTATCTAATAACATTTTAGTTTCAGATATTTTTCCATTAATAATAAAAAATAAATAATTTTCAAAATCTTCTTTATTAATTAATTTTTTTATAGAATTTTCTATAAATAATTTTTTTTTTGTTTTCGAATTTAATTTATTTTTAACTGACCATAAATTTATAGTATTTAAATTCGTAATGGGTTTTTTTAATATAGTTAAAATTAAAGCTTTTCCTGCAATATAATAAGAGACTCTATTAATAAAAGATGAATCACTAAATATAAGTTGTTGAACCTTAGTTTGTTTTTCTAAAGAAACTTTATTATATAAATTAAAATAATTTTTTGTGTTTAAATATTTTTTTGGAATATTAAAATTATTTTTAATATTATTATTTATAGTTTTAGTTAATGAAAAAATGTTATTATCTTTACAATAAAATTTTTTGTTACTTATTAAAATTATATTATTTGTTAATTTAAAACTATAGTTAATTAATTTATATTTTAATATATTATTATATTGAAACGTTATAAAGTTTTTATCAAATATTAAATTACTATTTATATCAAATTTATAAATTTTATTATTAAAATAATATAATTTATAATGTAATAAATTTTTTGAGTAACTATAAAATAAATTAAATGACAAAATTAAAGGATTATTAATAATATATGTTGAAAATAATAATAGTCTAGAACTAAATATATTAACTTTAAATAATCTATTAATATATTGATTAAATTTATTTGTAAAATTATATTTTTGTTTTTTATTAATTATTAATTTATTAATATTACTTTTTTCATTTAATAAATATAAAGACCTAATAAATTTTCTATTTTTTTTATAAAAAATAGTTCTTGAAATTTGTTTTAATGAGCTTATTTTATTTTCTTTTATCTTTAAATTTACCCATTTTTTTTTTATATTAGTATTTTTTATAAAACTTAATTTTTTATAATTTAAAATAAATTTTGAAAAATCAAATAAATTTATTAATTTTATCTGATTAAAATAATTATAATTCATCATTAAAGAATTTATTAAAACACCTAATTCATAAGATTTATATTTAAAAGAATTATTTCTAAATTTAATAATTTGAATCCCATATTCAATTTCTTCAAAATCAGGTATTAGCTTATTTTTAATATTAAAATTACTTACTAACTTTAAGTTTTGTTCTTTTTTTAAGTTAATATAATTATAAATAGTTTTTAATAATGATATATTTAATGAAGAAGATAAATCAGCTGCACTTAAACCTGTTGTTTGATTTGCAAAAAATTCCCAATTAATATTACTATTTTTATTTTTTGAATAAAATTTTAATAATTCAAAACGTTTTTTTTTACCTGGAAGATCAATATAAACAACCTTACTTAATCTACCAGGTCTAGTTAATGCTGGATCTAAAGTCTTTGGACGATTGGTAGCTCCGATGATAACAAGATCGTTACGATCTTTTAAACCATCTAATTCACATAAAAGTTGTGTAAGCATTGATAACGATTTACTATTTAATTGGCTATTATTAGATAACTTTTTTGAATCTAAATAATCATTATTTTTAATATAATTAAATTTATTAAAACTTAAATTATTATTTATTTTATAATCTAATTTAGTAAAATTTATTGAATTTATATTAATTTTATTATTAGATAAAAAATAATGAGAATTTGTTGTAGAAGAATTAATTAATTTTTTTTTACGATAATCAGTTAAAACATCTTTTCTATTTTGACCAACACTATCTATTTCATCTAAAAATAAAATACAAGGCGATATTTTTTTTGCTCTTTTAAATAAATTTTTTAATTCTAAAGCACCTTTGGCATTTTCTGATATTGTATCATTTGATGAACTAAATTTTGATAATTTTTCACCAGATTCTAAAACAATAGGTACCTCGGCTTCACCTGATAATGCTTTAACTAAAACCGTTTTACCAGTTCCAGGAGGGCCAACTAATAAAAATCCTTTAATATAAATTTTATTTTGTAAATTTTTAATTGAAAAAGTTTGACCCAATTTAACATTAAATTTAGGACCTAATTTTTTTTTCAAAGAGTGTTTTTTTTTATGTTTTAAAGATAATTTTGGGGTCATAGTCATAAAAACCGCAAACCCAAAAAATGGGTTATTAACAAAATTTAAAATTAAATTTTTTTGTTTTTTATTAAATATAATAAATAGATTATTATATCTTTTATTCTTACTGTATAAAACAAAACTTTTTTTATATTTATGCTCATTAAATGAATTCTGATTAAAATTAAATTCAGGTTTTTTTACATTCAAATTAGATTGAATACCAAATTTAGAATTTCTTAATAATAAAATTGTTTGATTAAATTCTTGTAAAAAAAACTTACCCCCAATCAAATCATTAAATTTTATTTTTTTTGATTTTATTGTCTTACCGACCTCTATTTTAAAATTAATTAATGCATCAAATTCAAAATTATTAAAAAATGTTTTAAATGCAGTTAAAAAAGACTCACCATAATTTTCTTTTAAATTATTAATAAAGTTTAAAAATATTAATAAAAAACCAATTTGCGTTAATAAAGACCATTGTTTTAAGCTTACAAGTTCGTATAAGTCAGTATTAAATAAATTATTAAAATTTTTAATAAAATTGGAATAATAACTATTTAAATTATTATAATTTTTATTATATTTAAAATAACTTTTGTAACTTATTGGAACTAAAGGTATTTCATTAAAATCACAAACTTCTAATAAATAATTTTTATTATTTTCGCCATAATTTGTCTTTATATACTCGTTTTTTTTTAAATTATTACTATGGTAATTTTTTTTATTAACTAATAATGAATGAAAATAATTATTATTTAAAAATAATAAATCTTCCTTTATAGGGTATTGCCAAGAAAATGGAGATTTTGAATCTAGTCTTTGCTTACTATAAAGTAAAGAAAGATTAGGTTGATAATTAGATTTATCAATTTCTATAAATTCTAAATTATTATTTGTATTATAACTAAAACCTAACCCAAAATCCATTTTTTTATTACCAAAAAAATTTAAATTATTTATTAAATAATTTTTATTTTTTAAATATAAATTATTTTTTTTATTTAAATTTAATTCTTCTATATTAAAATTTATTATATTTTTTTTATCATATAAAAAAAATAAATTATTAGAAAATTTTTTAAATTTATTATAAATTAAATTTTTCGGTCCTTTTATTTGTATAAATGAATGATTAGTTAAATCTAATTTATTAATAAAAATAATATTTTTTTTCTGAGTATCCGGATATAAATAACCAGACACTTTTCTTTTTACTAAATTAGAATCCGATTCAATAATTTTATTTTTTAATAAAATATAATTTTTATAATTGATAGAATTGCCTTTAATGAACTTATCTTTATCTTCACTAATATTTTTTAATAAACTACTATTTCTATTATTAAAAACAAAAGATAGTATGTTATAGTTATAAAAAGATGTATTTATTTTTGATTTATTTTTTTGTGTTAATAATTCTAAATAATAAAAAAACTCTCTTTCAAAATAATATAAAAATGAATATTTTTTATTTTTAGGTATTTTTGTTAAATAAGAACCAAAACCTAAAAAATTTGAATTAAAATTTTGAGGTTTTATTTTTAAACTTGAATATTTTATATTCTTATCATTTAGTTTATTAATAAAATTATTATTTTTTTTTATTATTATATTTTTATTTTCTCTAGATTTAATAGAAATAGGGGTTTTAATTTTATACTTTAATATTTTATTATTTTCTAATATATTTTTTTTTAAAGAAAATATTGGTTGATTATTTAAAAACGGTGGTTCTGGTTCATCTAAATAACTTAAATGATTATTTAAATTTGGGTGTATAAATTTATTATAATAAATAAAATTTTCACTTTTAGTACTACCTAAATTTTTTAAATCTTTACGAAGTAAATTTTTCCAATTAGGTTCTTTTTTATTTTTTAATATATTAATCAATTTATTATTATTATTATTTGAAAGTATATTTTTTTTTATTGGTCTATTTAATTTAATATTTTGGATTATTATAAAATCATAAAAACTATTTGATGATTTATTATTATCAAAATTTAAAATTTGATACTTTAAAAATTTTTTAAATAAAAAAAGTTTATTATAAATTTTATAATGAAAAAATCTAAAATTATATATATCAGAAGTTATTTTTTTATTACCTATTTCAAAATTTATTATATTATTTTTTTTTTCAATTATAGTCTTAAAATTATTTGAGCTTAAAAAAACTAAGTTATTTTTTTTAATTAAATTTATTTTTTTATAATAAAATAAATTATTAAATAAAGGTTTGGTTAAATTTTTATTTTTACGTTTTTCAATTAAATTATTTTTTTTTATAAAATTAATATTATTATCAGAATTAGTATAGGGATAAAATACACTGTTTAATTTTAATGGAATATTATCTAATTCATAAAACGAATACTGCCAATATTTTAAATTTAGAAACTCATTATTTTTAAAATTATCATTTTTAAAAATAAAATTATTTGAATTCTTTTTATTATCTAATGATAAAAAATAATTTTTATTAAATAGATCTGGTTTAAAAAATGTACTAAATTTACGACCACTAATAAAATATTTATTTAAATCTTTATTTTTTTCTATACTATTAATAGTTAATTCTATTTTATTTGGAGGTAAAAAATTATTATTATTAATATATGTACTAATATAAAATTTTTTATTATATAGGTTTGAATTAAAAGAAATAAAAACCGAACTATCAAAATAACTTAGTTTTTTTAAATTATTCCAATTTATTTTTTTAAAATACTCCGTATAATTAAATGTTTCCCAGGTTATAAAAAGGTTTGATAAATTAATTTTATTAAAATTATTTAAACCTGGTAATGTTTTATAAAAAAAAGATTCGAAATTATTAATATTATTAGAAAAAAATTTTTGCTTATCTAACGTATAACCTAATAAAGGTAATAATATAATAAAAAATAAATTTGAAGGGAAATTAGTAAAATCGTTTTTAAAACGTTTTTTTGAAAAAATTAGTAAATTATAAATAATTGATAGTTTTTTTAGTAACTGTAATACTTTAAATTTTTTATCTTTGTAAGAAAAAGAAAAATTTTTTTTATTTTTATTATAACTTAATAAATTTTTTTTGTTTTTTTGTTTCATTGTTAATTATAAATAAATAAAGTAATATTAAACTTTATTAAGTAATTAATAAAGTTTAATTTTTAGTATATTTAATTTTAATAATATTATTTTTTAAAAAATAATATTATTAAAATTAAATTTAAATAACGAAAGAATTTAAAACTCCTAAAGCAAAAACTAATAAAACCCAAATTCCAACACCAGAAAAAATAACACGTTTATTTTCAGTCCAACCGTTTGGTGATGCAAAAATAACAGGTACACCAACTACAAGAATAAAAGATAATGAAACAAAAGCAAAAAGTGTTAATTGGAAAATAAAAGTCATAAAAGAAATATAATTTTTTTTTAATAACTTTTTTTAATAAAAAAAGTTATTAAATATTTTAATTTTTGAATTCAAACTCTATAAATAATTATATAAATTATAAATTAATTTTTCAAATATTATATATTAATATAATACTTATTATTATAATTGGGTTACCTGGGATTTGAACCCAGAACAAATCGGTTAAAAGCCGAACACTCTACCATTGAGCTAGCAACCCTTTAAAAATAATATTTAATTTAATATTTATTATTATATTATATTTTTAATTTTAATTCAAATTCAAATTATATTGACAAAATATTATTATATATATAATATTAATATATATTAAAAGGGTCGATGCCCGAGTGGTTAATGGGGGCGGATTGTAACTCCGCTGGTTATACCTACGCTGGTTCGAATCCAGCTCGGCTCATTATTTTATTAATAACTTTTTTTATAAAAATCTTTTTTATTTTACTTGTATACTATATAATATAGTATACAAGTAAAATAAACATTAATTTTGGTGGTATGGCCAAGTGGTAAGGCAAGGGATTGCAAATCCTTTATTCCCCAGTTCGAATCTGGGTACCACCTACTTAACAATATTAATTAAAATTAATAATTGACAAAAATTATATGTTATTATATAATATCTATACACTAAACAATAAATAATTTAAGGCCCCCATCGTCTAGAGGCCTAGGACATCTCCCTTTCACGGAGGAAACGGGGATTCGAATTCCCCTGGGGGTAATAATAATAGTTAATAATAATAGTTAATAATAATAGTAGTTAATAATAATAGTTAATAATAATAATATTAATAGTAAATGTTTATAATATATATATATAAACGAATGTTTTTAAATTTAGCGGGAGTAGGATTCGAACCTACGACCTCAAGGTTATGAGCCTTGCGAGCTACCAGACTACTCTATCCCGCGAATATCAATATATAAAGTTAGTAATAAATAAAATATATTATATTATTTATATATTTGTTGTCAATGTCTGGGGTAGAAGGATTCGAACCTACGAATGTCGGGACCAAAACCCGATGTCTTACCACTTGACGATACCCCATTATTTTTTATTCCTTATAATATATAATATTATATATTATAAGGAAAAACAAATTATTATTTAAACTATTAAATAATAATTTTAGGAATAAATAAATTAATATTATAATGTATCAATAGCATCAAATTCAAATTTAATTTCTTTCCATACTTCACAAGCTGCAGCTAATTCAGGACTCCATTTACAAGCAGCACGAATTACATCACCACCTTCAGATGCTAAATCACGTCCCTCGTTTCGAGCTTGTGTACAAGCTTCTAAAGCAACACGGTTTGCAGCGGCTCCTGGAGCATTACCCCAAGGGTGTCCTAATGTACCACCACCGAATTGTAAACATGCGTCGTCACCGAAGATTTCAACTAATGCTGGCATATGCCAAACGTGAATACCACCTGAAGCTACAGGCATTGTACCTGGTAAACTAACCCAATCTTGTGTAAAATAAATACCACGACTACGATCTTTTTCAATGTAATCATCACGCATTAAGTCAACGAAACCTAAAGTAATTTCACGTTCACCTTCTAATTTACCTACTACTGTTCCTGAGTGTAAGTGATCACCACCTGACATACGTAAAATTTTCGCTAATACTCGGAAGTGAATACCGTGATTACGTTGACGGTCAATAACAGCGTGCATAGCACGGTGAATATGTAATAATAATCCACTAGCACGACAGAAATGAGCTAATGAAGTGTTAGCTGTAAAACCACCAGTAATGTAGTCATGCATAATAATTGGAACACCTAAATCTTTAGCAAATTGACCACGTTCCATCATTTCTTCACATGTACCCGCAGTTGCATTTAAGTAATGTCCTTTAACCTCACCAGTTTCAGATTGAGATTTGTAAATTGCTTCAGCAGTAAATAAGAAACGGTCACGCCAACGCATGAAAGGTTGTGAGTTTACGTTTTCATCATCTTTTGTAAAATCAAGACCACCTCGTAAACATTCATAAACAGCACGTCCATAGTTTTTAGCTGAAAGACCTAATTTTGGTTTAATCGTACAACCTAATAAACCACGACCATATTTGTTTAATTTATCACGTTCAACTTGAATACCATGCGGTGGACCTTGGAATGTTTTAACATAAGCTGGTGGAATACGTAAATCTTCTAAACGTAAAGCACGTAAAGCTTTAAAACCAAAAACGTTACCTACAATTGAAGTAAATAAGTTTGTAACTGATCCTTCTTCAAATAAGTCTAAAGGATAAGCAATATAAGCAATATATTGGTCGTCTTCTCCTAATGGTTCAATGTCGTAACAACGACCTTTATAACGATCTAAAGATGTTAAACCATCAGTCCATACAGTTGTCCAAGTACCTGTTGATGATTCAGCAGCAACAGCTGCACCTGCTTCTTCTGCCGGTACTCCTGGTTGAGGAGTCATACGGAACGCTGCTAAAATATCAGTATCTTTTACTTGATAATCAGGCGTGTAATAAGTTAAACGGTAATCTTTTACACCAGCTTTAAAGCCAGTACCTGCTTTTGTTTCAGTTTGTGGAGCCATTTTTAATAATTAAAATTTAATAAATTGACCATTCGATCTGCCCAAATATAATTAAATATATATTATATAATTTTATAGTTAATTTATAAAAATATCAAATTTAAAATTTAATAAAAAATTATTTAGTGTTTGCTAAATTAATAGCTTTTACAATTTGTTTTACTGCTTTATTTTTCCAATTTGTTTTACGTTTATTTTTTTTTGACTTCGAAGTTCTTTTTTTTGGTACCGCCATTTTAATTTTTTTTTATTAATCTATACTAAAATTATTAATTAATAAAAATTTATTAATTAATAATTTTAGTATAGATTAATAAACTTTATATGTCAATTTTAAATATAAAAATTTTATTATAATACAAATTAATTATTAATATATAGTAAAATTAGTAATTAATAATCGATAAGTATACCTACTTTGACAAAGTATTTTTATAAAGACATATTATTAATAGTTTTTTTTTTTTACTTTTTTTTTTTTTGTTTGAAATAAATACAAACAATATTATAGATAATTTATTATCTATAACTTATAAATTAAATAATAATATATAATAATAATATATAAATAATAATAATATATAAATAATAATAATATATAAATAATAAAAATATATATAAATAATAATAATATATAATAAAAATATATATAAATAATAATAATATATAATAATAATAATATATAATAATATATAATAAAAATATATATATTAATAAATTAAACATATAATAGAAGAATAAAATCAAATTTTTTATATTTATTACATATTAATAATATTTAAGTAGTATTATTAATATTGATAGATATATTTATTACATAATATAAAATATGTCTGAATCTAAAAAAATTGAATTAGAAAGTCGTCCTGTTTTTCCTTTTACATCCATAGTTGGACAAGAAGAAATGAAATTATCATTAATATTAAATGTAATTGATCCAAAAATTGGGGGTGTTATGGTAATGGGAGATAGAGGTACAGGTAAATCAACAACTGTACGTGCTTTAAGTGATTTATTACCAGATATGAAAGTTGTTGCAAATGATCCTTTTAATTCAGACCCAAATGATCCTGAATTAATGAGTGAAGAAGTTGCTAATAAAATAAAAAATAATCAAAAGTTAGAAACAGAAACTAAAAAAATTCCGATGATTGATTTACCATTAGGGGCTACAGAAGATAGGGTATGTGGTACAATTGATATGGAAAAAGCTTTAACAGAAGGAATAAAAGCTTTTGAACCTGGATTATTAGCATCAGCAAATAGAGGCATTTTATATGTTGATGAAGTAAATTTATTAGATGATCACTTGGTTGATGTTTTACTAGATTCAGCAGCATCCGGGTGGAATACAGTTGAGCGTGAAGGTATATCTATTAGTCATCCAGCTCGTTTTATTCTTGTTGGTTCAGGTAATCCTGAAGAAGGTGAACTTAGACCTCAGTTATTAGATAGATTTGGTATGCATGCTGAAATTAGAACCGTTAAAGAACCTGATTTACGTGTACAAATTGTTGAACAACGTGCAGCTTTTGATTCAGATCCTATTGAATTTAGAAATAGTTATAATGAGTCACAAAAAACATTAAGTGAAAAAATTGTTAAAGCTCGTGAACTATTAAAAGAAGTAGATTTGAATTATGAATTTCGTATAAAAATTTCACAAATATGTTCGGAGTTAAATGTTGATGGTTTAAGAGGGGATATTGTAACAAATCGAGCTGCAAAAGCATTAACTGCTTTTGAAGGTCGTAATGAAGTTACTGCTCAAGATATTTTTAGAGTTATCCCATTATGTTTAAGACATCGTTTACGTAAAGATCCACTAGAAACAATTGATTCTGGTGATAAAGTTCGTGATATTTTTAAAAAAGTTTTTAGTTAATAATTAAAAAAAAACTTTTTGAATTCAAGATAACACTATTATTATTCTAAAGGAATTTTTAATGAAAAATTTTTTAACATATCTTTCAACTGCACCTGTTATTGCTTTCGCTTGGATTAGTTTTACTGCTGGTTTATTAATCGAAGTTAACCGTTTTTTCCCTGATCCGTTAGTTTTTTCATTTTAATTAAATTTATTCTTTTTCTAATAATACATTATTAGAAAAAGAATAAATTTAATTAAATTTTTTATATTTACACGTCTTGTAGGACTCGAACCCACGACCCTTGGTTTTGGAAACCAATGTTCTACCAACTGAACTAAAGACGTTATAATTTATTTTTATAATAAATATATTTAATTTTATTAAAAAACTAAAAAAAAGCTAGTCGATTAAAAAAAAATTTACTCCCTCTTTTTTATTTACTGTGTTTTTTTTATATAATTAATAAAAAAAACTTTGGTAACTTTATAATTTTTTTAATGATTTTTTTTTTATAATTTATTATTTTAATAAATAAAGGAGGTTACATTTTTATTAATTTTTTTTTTAAAAAAATTAATAAAACTATTTTAAAAGGAGAAAACATGACTCGAGTTAAACGTGGATTTGTTGCTCGTAAAAGACGTAAAAAAGTATTAAAAATAACAAAAGGGTTTCGTGGAAGTAGCTCTGTACTTTTTCGTTCTGCGAATCAAAGAAAAATGAAAGCTTTAATGTTTTCATATCGTGATAGACGTAAAAGAAAAAGTAATTTAAGAAATTTATGGATTTCCCGTATTAATATAACAAGTCGTTTATATGGTTTAAACTATAATCAATTCATTTATAAATTAAAACAATTAAATATTCATATAAATCGTAAATGGTTAGCTCAATTAGCTGTACGAGACCAGGAAATATTTTATGAATTAATTAAAGAAGTTAAAATATAAAAATTTATGAAAAAAAAATATAATTTTAAAAAAAAAATAAAAAAAACGATAAATATTCCAATTACAATTTATAAAAAAAATAGTAATAAATCTTTTGTTCAAGGAACAATTGATTATAAAAATTTACAATTACTAAGACAGTTTATTAGTTTTGAAGGTAAAATTTTACCAAGATATTTAACTGGATTAACTGCAAAAGAACAAAGAAAAATTGCAAATGCAATTAAAACTGCTCGTGTTGCTGGTTTATTGCCATTTATAAATCAATAAATAAAAAGGAGATTATATGAGTAAATATCGAGGACCTCGTTTAAGATTAGTTCGTAAGTTAGGCAATTTGCCTGGGTTAACAACTAAAGATTCAAATAAAGTCAATACACCAGGTCAACACGGCCAACCCAAGATGAAATTTTTAAAAAAATTATCACCTTATGGATTACGTTTATTAGAAAAACAAAAACTGCGTTTTAATTATAATATTAATGAGAGACAATTAATTGGATATGTAAAACAGGCAAAAAAATCAAATGGTTCAACAGGTGAAATTTTGTTAACTTTATTAGAAATGCGATTAGATAATATTGTTTATCGTTTAGGAATGGCTCCGTCCATTTTAGCAGCTAGACAATTAGTTTCACACGGCCATATTTTAGTAAATAAAAATAAAGTTGATATCGCTAGTTATTCATGTAAAATTAAAGATATTATTTCAGTAAAAAATAAACAATCGTCGCAAGAATTAGTTAAACAATTAAGTCAAAAGTGTGATAATGAATTACCAGATCATTTAAGTTTTAATAAAGAAAATTTAATAGGTGTTGTAAATGGTGTTATAAATCGAGATTGGGTTGGTTTAAAAATTAATGAGTTATTAGTTGTTGAATATTATTCACGCAACTAAATGTACAAAGGAGTTATTATTAATGATTAAAAATTTTAATAAAATTATTGCAACTGGACGTAGAAAATCGTCTATCGCAACAGTAGAATTAGTTCCAGGTAATGGTAGGTTTATAATTAATAATCAATCTGGTATTAATTATATGCAAGATAATGCTTATTTAATTATGCAAATGCAATCACCTTTAGATTTTCTTGAATTAAAAAACAAATTTGATATTCAAATTAGTGTTAAAGGTGGAGGATTAGTAGGTCAAGCAAACGCTATCAAATTAGGTATTTCAAGAGCTTTATGTTTATTTCAAAATAATTATAGACCTTCTTTAAAATTAAAGGGTTTTTTAACTCGAGATGCACGAATTAAAGAAAGAAAAAAATATGGTTTAAAAAAGGCTAGAAAAGCACCACAATTTTCAAAACGTTAAATATAAAATAAAAATTTATAAACTTAATATCTTACAGTTTTTATTATTATCTTAATATTATCGATAGTTAAAAATAATATGTAAGTCGAATTTATTATAAAAGGATAAAAAAATGTCTAAAAATGTAGAACAAATTATTGAACAATTAAAAACATTAACTTTATTAGAATCAACAGAACTAGTTTCTCAAATTGAAGAAGTTTTTGGTGTTGATGCTTCAGCACCTGCAGGAGGTATGATGGTTGCTAACGTTGAAACAGCAGGTGAAGAAGCTGTAGAAGAAAAAACTACTTTTGATGTTCTTGTAGAGGACGTAGCTCAAGATAAACGTGTTGCTGTATTAAAAGTAATTCGTAAATTAACATCACTAGGTTTAGCAGATGCAAAAGCATTCACAACATCTTTACCAAAAGCTTTAAAAGAGGGTGTTTCTAAAGAAGAAGCTGATGAGGCAAAAGAAGCATTAGAAGCAGCAGGTGCAAAAGTAACAATTAATTAAATATACTTTATATAAAGTATATTTAATATATACAATTAATTAAATATACTTTATATAAAGTATATTTAATATAAACAATTAATTAAATATACTTTATATAAATATATAATTTTAGGCCCAATCGGACTCGAACCGATGACTTATTTCTTGTAAGGCAACCACTCTACCAACTGAGTTATGGGCCTATATATTATTAATTAAATTATAATATAAATAAAAAAAAAAATCAATGTTATAATAAAATAAAATAAGTGAAAGATTTAAAATAAAATAAATAATATATAAATAATTATTATATGATATTAAAAAAAAATAAAAATAATATTTTATTAAAATATAGTTTGTTTTATAAAAGTAATATTAATAAAAATAATATATTTTTTAAAATAAATAATAAATATAAAATTAATTGTTATTATTCAAATATTTATAATCCTTTAATAAACTTTAAAATTCCTAATTTTCTTAATTTACAAAGAAAAAGCTTTCAAAAATTTTTGAAAACTGATTTAATTAAAGAATTTAAACAATTAAAAAAAATTACAAATTCTTCACAAACTATTGAAATTTTATTTTATATAGATAAATATAAATTAGTAGCACCAAAATGGACTATTAAACAATCTATCTTAAAAAAAAAAACTTATAATTGTCAACTATTTGTTCCATTACAGATAATTAATCATAATACTAAGGAATCTATAATTGATTGGTTATTACTGATGAATTTACCGTTAATGACAAAAAATGGACATTTTATAATAAACGGTTCTCCTAAAATAATAATGAATCAAATTGTTAGAAGTCCCGGTATTTATTTTCAAAAATTAATAAAACAAGATCAAGAAATTTTTTATTCTGCAGATTTTATTGCACAACGAGGTACGTGGTTAAGATTAGAAATAGACAGTAAAAGTGGTGATATTTGGGCAAAAATGAAAAAAACTCCAAAAATTCCAATAAATATTTTTTTACGCTGTTTAGGTATAAGTTTACCAATTTTTAATAATTATTTAAACTCTTATAAAAAATTAGGGGAAATTCAATTCCTGGTGGAACCATTAATATTAAATGAATATAAGAATTTAGAATTATCAGATAGTAAAAATATTAGTTTACAAAAAAAAAAATTATTATTAGATTATAATAAAGAAAGTAAACTAAATTCAAACAGTTATTTAAATTTAGATAAAAATTTTGATGAGTTAGTTAAAAAGATTTCTTTAAAATCTAAATTACAAGAATCTAATATTAATGTTAAAGAAATTGGAAAAAAATTTTTATATGAAAAATTTTTAAACCCCCGTTTATATAATTTATCAAAACTTGGCAGATTACGTATAAATAAAAAATTAGGTATTAATATATCTGAAGATTATACTTTATTAACAGCTAAAGATATATTATTTTCTTGTTTTTATTTAATGCAATGTTTAAAAGGTATTGAAATACCAACTGATATTGATGATTTAAAAAATCGTCAAATAAGATCATCTGGTAAATTAATTCAAATTCAACTAAGAACAGGAATTTTACGTTTTGAAAAAACTATACGCGATAAATTAATTTTAAATGATAAATTAAATAAACCGACAAATTTTATTTTTGGATATAATAAATTAAAAAATGGATTTTTTGTAAATAGGGGATCTATAGTAGCAAACTATACACTATTAGTAAAAAAAGATCAAATAAATTTAATTAAAAGACAATTAGATATTATTAAAAATTCAAATAATATTTATAATATAAAAAAAAATACTTTTTCATATTTTGAATTAATAAAAATAAAAAAATATTTTAATTTATTAAAAAAAACTGAAAGGTTTAATATATTAAATAATATTAATAAAAAAAATAATTTATTAGAGTTATCAAATGTGCTATCTAAGGGTGCTATAAAAATTGAAACTCAGATATCCAAGTTTAAAAATAAAAAAAATTTAAATTTAAATTTAGAAATTATAATAAATTCTAAGTTATTTAATAATGTATTAAGAGAATTTTTTAATACGAATCCTTTAGTTCAATTATTAGATCAGACAAACCCATTGGCAGAGATTACACATAAACGTAGACTTAGTTCTTTAGGGCCTGGTGGTATAAGCCGGGATACTGCTGGTATGGCTATTAGGGGTATTCATCCAACTCATTATGGTAGAATTTGTCCTATTGAAACACCAGAAGGACAAAATGCCGGTTTAGTAAATTCATTTACTATTTATTCATCTTTAAACTCTAAAGGTTTTATTGAAACACCATTTTATAAAATATATAAGGGTTTTATTTTATTAAACCAAGGTTTATTTTTATTTTCTTCTGATCAAGAAAAAAATTTTAATATCGCACCAGGAGATATAAAAAAAAACAAATTAAATTTTTTACCTGGTAAAATAGATATACCCTGTCGTCAATTAAAAGAATTTAAAAGAGTACCTAGAATTAAAATGGATTATATCGCTATAAATTCTATTCAAATGATATCTATTGCTACATCTTTAATACCTTTTTTAGAACACAATGATGGAAATAGGGCTTTAATGGGATCAAATATGCAAAGACAAGCAGTACCAGTTATAAAACCAACTTTTCCTATTGTGGGTACTGGCTTAGAATCAAATATTATTGCGGATATTAATTATGCAATACAAGCAAAAACTGGTGGTTTAGTAATATACGTTGATGGTAAAAAAATAATTGTTTTAAGTTCTAAAAGAAATTTATTAAATAAATTTAATTTAAAATTAAAATATTTTTTTAATAAGAAACTTACTTTTAATTCTAAATTAAAAAAAATTAATAAAGAAATTATTATTAACAAAAACAGTCTTATTAAAAATAATTTAAATAAAAAAAAAATAAAAAAAGTTTTTCTAAATTCAAATCTAAATTTATTTGGGTTTAATAATTTTGTTTATATAAACTATAATAAATTATATTTCAAAAATTTAAAAATTAATAATTTTTCTTTATTAAATATTAAAAATATTAGTAATATCTTTAATTTAAATTATGAAAATTATAATCTATCACTTTTTGAAATAATTTATTTTTATTCAAAAAAAACAAATTATTTTAAATCAAAAATAAAGCCATTTTTATCAAAAAATAATTTATTTTTATTAAAAAAAGTTGGTGGGTATGGGGATGGGTCCTTTAAAAATACAAATCTTATAATTAATTATTCAAACTTAATTCTAGAAAAAAGCCCATTAACTTTTTATTTATTTATGAATTTTTTAAATATATCAAAAAGAAATAAAATAAAGCCTTTAAAAGTAATTTCTCCTAGATATTTTAATTTAGTATTAAATAAAAGAAGTTTATCAAAAAATTTTTTAAAAAAAAAAGATAGTTTAAGTTTAAAATTAGGTAGTAATTTAATTAAAAGATTTAGTTGGAATAATTTTAATTATTTTTATACAAAAAAAAAAAAACAAATTAAAGAAAATATTTTTATAAAAAAAAGTATTAAGTTAAATAAACAAGTTGATTTAAATTCATTAATAAAAAATAATTTTTTTAATTTAAAAAATAACAATAAGTTAATTTTAAATAATAAAAAAAAATTATATACGCATAATTTGAAGCTGAAGCTGATCTTAAAAAAAAAAAATTACACCTGTAAAAGGAGCTTCAAAAAATCTTTTACTTTTAATCCGAGTAAATTAAACTTAGGAAATAAATCAAGATCAAGATATTTAATAAATTATTTTAATTTCAAAAATATTTTTTTAAATTTTTCTATTTTAAATTATAAATTTACATATACTAATTTTATAAATAAAAATAAAGTATTAAATAAAACTAAAGTATTAAAAGTTAAATTAAATTATAAATGTGATCCTTTTTATAGATCAAATCAAGATACTTATTTAGTACATAGACCCATTGTTCAACAAGGTCAATGGGTAGAAAGTGGTGATGTTTTAGCCGATAATTCAACAAGTAACCAAGGTGAATTATCAATTGGTCAAAATATTTTAATAGGTTATTTACCTTGGGAAGGTTATAATTTTGAAGATGCGGTTTTAATAAATAAAAGATTAGTTTATGATGATATTTTTACAAGTTTACATATTGAAAGATATGAAACTGAAATTAGAGATACTCAGTTTGGATCTGAAGAACTTACGTCTAAATTAAATGAAAAAAATGTATTTAACTATTTAAACTCTAATGGTATTGTTAAACTAGGAACTTGGGTTGAAGAAGGGGATATTTTAGTTGGAAAAGTTTCTCCAATCGGACACGGACAGAAAAAGTTATCAGCATATGAAAAATTATTGTATGATATAATTGGGAAATCTATACCAAAAACAAAAGATACTTCATTACGTGTGCCATTGGGTATAAAAGGTCGTGTTCTTCATATTGAATTAATAGAAAAAGAAATATCTTCTAATTTGAATACTTTGGATAATAACAACCTAAAATTAAAAAATAATGAGCTTAAAAAAATAATAAAAAATAAAAATTTCTTTATTTATAAATTTTTGAAAAAAAGAAATATTTATTTTAAAAATAATTTTAAGCTTTCAAAATTAAATATAGACAAATTAAATTTATTTTTTGAAAATAAATTATTAAAAAATAAAAAATCAAATACTAAAATAAAAAAGTATTTCTATTTAAATAATTTTTACAATTTTTATTATAAAAAAAATAATAAAAAATTTAAATTATCAACTAATATTGAAAAATTTTTATTAAAACAAAAAAAAATTAATAATAAAATTAAATATAAAAAAAGAAAAAGAATTTTACTATTTCCGTTTTTTAGTAGTTTAAAAAAAAATAAACTTAATAATTATGAGCTTAAAAAAATAAAATATTTAAAAATTTTTCATAATTCATTATTATTAAATAAATTAAAATATAAAGATTTTTTTAATAGAAAAATTTTTTATTTTTTAAAAAATAAAAACCCTAATTTTGTTATAACCTCTTTGTACAATTTTATTTTCAGTAGAAAAATTGGATTTAAAAAAAGTAATTATTTATTATCAAATAATTCATATAATATTCCCAAAAACTTCGTTCCCAAAAACTTCGTTCCCAAAAACTTCGATGAAGATAACAAAGTAAAAAAAATAAAAAAAGTACATATATATATTGCTCAGAAAAGAAAAATTCAAGTAGGTGATAAAATAGCTGGGCGACATGGAAATAAAGGAATAATTTCTAATATTTTATCTTCTGAAGATATGCCTTATTTACCAGATGGTTCACCATTAGATTTAGTTTTAAATCCATTAGGAGTTCCTTCACGTATGAATGTGGGACAAATTTTTGAATGTTTATTAGGCTTAGCGGGAACATACTTAGGTCAATGTTATAAAATACAACCATTTGATGAAATATATGGTTCTGAAGCGTCAAGAAGTTTAGTATATTCAAAACTATATGAAGCCCGTATTAAAACAGGACAATATTGGTTATTTAATCCAAATTTTCCAGGTAAAATACGATTATTTGATGGTCGTACCGGTGATTGTTTTGAACAACCTAGTACAGTTGGTAAAGCTTATATTTTAAAACTAATTCATCAAGTAGATGAAAAAATTCATGCTCGTTCAACTGGTCCTTATTCTTTAATAACTCAACAACCGTTAAGAGGTAGATCAAAACAAGGTGGTCAAAGAGTAGGTGAAATGGAAGTTTGGGCTTTAGAAGGATTTGGAGCTTCTTATATTTTACAAGAATTATTAACAATAAAATCAGATGATATTGAAGGAAGAAATAAATTAACAAAATCAATTATTAATAATAAATCAATTAAATGTGGAACACCAGAATCTTTTAAAGTTTTAATTCGAGAGTTACAAGCTCTTTGTTTAGATATTTCTATTTATAAAATAGCATCTACAGGTAAACCTGAAAAAATAGATATAAATTTTTTATAAAGTCTTTATAAAAAATTTATATAAAAATAAAAAGGAGTTTAAGTTTATTAGGTAAATAAACTTAAACTTAAACTCCTTTAAAAGAAACCCCAAATTTTTTATGAATATAAATTTTTTAATTAATAAATCTAAAAATGAATCTAATTTTTTGAAATTTCAATCTATAAAAATTAGTTTAGCATCTCCTAAAAAAATAAAACAGTGGACACAAGTTATACCTTTAAAAACTAATCAAATTGATAATACTATAAAAGAAAAATTAAATAAAGGAAAAATTTTAAACCCAAAAACATTTAATTATAAAACATTAAAACCTGAAAAAGGTGGATTATTTTGTGAAACAATTTTTGGATCACTAAAAAATTTATCAAGTAGAAGATATCAATTAGGTTATATTGAACTAATTTCTCCTGTAACTCATATATGGTATTTAAAAGGTTCTATAAGTTATATTTCTATTATTTTAAACTTTAAAAGAAAAAATTTAGAGTCTATTGCCTATTGTCTAGAATTTTTATCAACTCAAGTAAAATCTTTTAAGCATAATTTAAATTATATAAATTTTTCTTCTATATTAAAAAATAATTTAATAGGGGATAAATCAATTTTAAATTCATCAATTTTTAATAATAATTATAATTTTTTATTATTAAATAATAATAATTTATTTATTAAAAATAAAAATAATATTAATTTATTAGAACAAGATTATAAAAAAATATATAAAATTAAAAAATTTTATAAATTAAAAAATAATATTATTGGTTTAAATAAAAATTGGATTAATAATATAAAATTAAATAATCAACCAAAAATTATTTTAAGGCTAAGTAATCCAATAAATTTAATTTTTCATAGTATTTTAAAAAATAATTTAAAATTTAATTCATTAGATTTAAATATTTATAAAAATAATAAAAATTTATTAAATTTTAATAAAAGTAGTTATAAAGTTAAAAATATAGTTTTAAAAAAGAATTCTTATTCTCTTGATTTTCCAATTTTATTATTTAACAATAATAAAATATTACAAAAATTAATTTTAAATAAAAAAAAATGTTTTTTTATTACTAGTGGTAATTTAATTAAACTAAATAATTATAATTTTAAAAAAGAAAAAAATAATTTTACTAAATTAGAAAACATTAATTTAATATATAATATAAAATCAAATAATAAAACTTATTTTAATAATATAAATATGTTTGTTAACTTTTCCAATTTTCAAGAATCTCCTTTTAAAATATTTCAAAGTGGTTATTTTTTTTTTAATAGTAATAAAGAAAAATTAGTAATAAATAATAATATTTTAGAGTTTTTTATTTTTAATAAAGAGCTTAATTTTTTTGACACAAACACAAATGTAAGCTCTTTATCAAATCTAAACCAAAATTTTTTGCCTACAAGTGAGCTTAAGCTTAATTACACAAAAAAAAAAATAAATTTTAAAAATTATAAAGGTGGGTTAGTAACATTTATTTGGTGGCTTTATTTAAATAATCAATCTGGTATTAATGATATGAATTATCAAAATTTTTCTTTATTAGATAATAAACCTGAAATTAAAAATTCTTTTTATAATAAAGAAAATACACAAAATAAAACTAAGATAAAATATAGTTCAAATATTTTATCTAATTTTTATGAAACATATTCACAATTTGAAAAAATAAATTTTATAAAAACTAATAAAATATTTAAATTTAAATATACTAAAAAAATTGATATAAAAAAACTTCATATAAATTTAAGTAAAATTAAAAATAAAATTAAATATTATAATATGCATATAATTAATAATTTAATTTTATTAGAAAAATATTATAATCAAGATGAATATAATATTAATAATAATTATAAATTTGAAAATAAAGATAAAAAAATATTTAAATTAAGAAAAAATAATGATATTTTATCAGATGTATGTTTTTTTAAAATTATTTCATATAAAAAAAAATTAAAAAAAAATAAAAAAAATATAATTAAAATTAATGAATACTGCTTTTCTATAATTAGATTTCAGACTTTATTAAAAACATTATATTCTGAATATGAGTTTAATTTTATTAATAATTCAGATTTTTATATCAATAATAAATCAAATAAGTTATCTTTAAATTATGATTCATTAAAAAATAAAGAGAATATATTTGAAACTAATTTTAATTTTAGTAATTTTGATTTAAATGAAGATAAAGCTAAAAAAAAGCAAGTTCTACTAAAGAAACAATTTGATAATAGTACGATAAAAGATGGTTTAAATCAATTAGAAAAATTAAAAACAATTGAGCCTAATTTATTATTACTAAATTTTCATATGAATTTAGAAGATCAAAAATCAGATTTAGTTAATATTAAATTTAAAAATAAATTAAAAAATCAGTTATTTAAACAATTTTATTTAAATATAAAAAATAAAAAAGAAGTTTTTAATTTTTACTTTATTCCTAGATATTTAAAAATTAATAAAAAAAAATTAAATTTTAATAATTCTATTATTTTAAATAATTTAGATTATTTAAATTTTTATTATAATAATAAATCTAATATTAGAGCGCATTTAAAAAATCCATTAGGTAATAATAAATTTCGTAAATTTATAATTTCTATATTATTTACAACAATTCAAAAAAGTTTAATTATTTCTAAAATAAAATTATTTAAAAAACTTTTAATTTCAAAATGTGATTTAATAAAAAACTATGATAATACTAATTATAAAGAAAATAATTATAAAAATTTAATTTATAATGAAAAAAAACAATTAATTGCATTTTTTTTTAGTAACTATGGTGTATTAACAGAATTGGTTGAAGTTTCACCAAAAGTAAGCTCAAGCTCAAGCTCAAGCTCAAGCTCAAGCTCAAGCTCAAGCTCAAGCTCAAAAATTCATACAGAAATTAATTTACAAAATAATATAAGTAATGATTCAAATAAAAATGATTCAAATAAAAATGATAAACAATTTTTTGATATATACGATTTAGAAGAAGAAAAAATAAATCCTAGATGGTTAAATAAATTAAATAATAATTCAAATTTTTTTTCCTTTATTTGGTTAGATAAAAAATATTTAATTACTTTACAAAAAGAAACAAATAATTTTGATTTAAAAATATGTCTTAATATTTTACAAAAAGATTTTAAATATTTATTAAAAAATTCTAAAAAAACTAATTTTTTTTTATTAGACTCAAAAAAAACTTTAAAATTATTAAATATAAATGAAAGTTTTATAAATAATGATGTTAATATTTCTAAAAATATAGTATTGCAAAAATTAATTTCATTTTTTGGTATTTACGATAATTTATTTATTAATTTTTCTTATGATTTTAAATATGAAAATAATGTTAACTATCAAAATAGTTATAAAAATATTGAATTAATGTTAAATAAAATTGAAATAGAGGATATATTTTCGAGTACTTATATATATATTAAAAATATTATTTGGCATTCTAAGTTAAAAGAATCATTTTTTTTAAATAATAAAATTAAAGTTAAAGATAACGATTTTATTTATGAACAATATTTATCTTTTGATTATTTAAAAAATAGTTTAGTAACACCTTCTAATAAAGTTAATAATAGTTTAGATTATTTTACTTTTAATAATTTAATAGAAGAATATATATCTAAAAATCAATTACACTTTAATAAATATTATATAATAAGTCAATTATTTTTATGGAATAATCAAACTGATTGGGAAACATTTTTATTTTATATTACGAAATCTGCTTCTATAAATGATAAAGTTATACCCTGTTATATTGATCGTAGTATATGTTTTGATGAACCTCAAATAGGGGCTATTGCAATTCAAAATATTTTAAAAACTTTTGATATTAGTTTTATAAATTGTGATATTAAAAAAAATGATAAAAAAAAAATTATTTCTAACTCAAATTCTTTAGGCTTAGGCTCAAATATTTTTTTAAATAAAGATAATAATTTAAATAATAATAAAAAAAATTATTCTTTTTTATCTTTATATAAAAACCCTACTGTAGACTTAGAAAATTTAAATTCAAACTCCTCAATTAAAACTAAAAAATTTATTTCAATTGAATTATTAATTTCCAATATTAAAAACAAAGTTTTTAATTTAAATAATCAAATAAAATATTATGAAAATTTTTTAAAATTTCGAATATTTTTTAATGATAATGCTAGTACTTTTGGAGTTGAGGTTGAAAAAAATATAAAAATTAAAATGGTTAAAAATAATCAATTGTTATTAAAATTAAAAGATTATAATAAATTTATTAAAATTTTTAGAAAAGTAGAAACTTTGCGTTCATTAAGAGCTACTTATTTTCGTCGTTTAAAATTGTTACAACCTTTTTTAAATAAAGAAGTTAAAGCAGAATGGATGATTTTAAATGTTATTCCAGTTTTACCTCCTGATTTACGCCCAATACTTGTTTTAGATAGTCAACAAGTAGCAGTTTCAGATTTAAATAAATTATATCAAAAAGTAATATTCAGAAATGAAAGATTAAAAAGATTGTCTAATGATTTTTATTCTTTAAATGTATCTCCAGAAATGAGATATGCTCAAAGATTATTACAAGAATCAGTTGATGCTTTACTTGAAAATGGAAAGGGCGATTCTAAATTATTTACTTCGTCTAATAATAGGCCTTTAAAATCTTTATCTGATATGGTCAAGGGTAAAAAAGGACGTTTTCGTCAAAATTTATTAGGTAAAAGGGTTGATTATTCAGGTAGATCAGTTATTGTTGTAGGCCCAAATTTAAAGTTATATGAGTGTGGATTACCTGAAGAAATGGCAATTGAATTGTTTCAACCTTTTTTAATACGTCAATTATTATTAAAAAAATTTGCTAAAAATTTTATAAATGCTAAAAGATTAATTAAAAATAAATATAAAATTATTTGGAATATTCTTAAATTTATTATGGAAAATAGACCAGTTTTATTAAACCGTGCCCCCACTTTACATAGATTAGGTATACAAGCCTTTAAACCAAAATTAGTTTCTGGTAGAGCTATTCTATTACATCCACTAGTATGCTCAGCTTTTAATGCTGATTTTGATGGAGATCAGATGGCTGTCCATGTTCCTATTTTTTATGAAGCTTGTTCTGAAGCTTGGAGATTATTATGTAGCCGTAATAATATTTTATCTCCTGCTACAGGGGAGCCTATTATTGTTCCTAGCCAAGATATGGTATTGGGTTGTTATTATCTTACAACTTTAGATAAAATAAAAAGAATAAAAAATTTCAATTATTTTAATGACTATTTATTATATAAAATAAATAAAGAAGATAAATTAAAAATAGTTAATAAAAATTTATTTTTAATTTTTAGTAATATTGATCAAATTTTTCAATTATTTAATCAACAGCTATTAGAGTTGCATACTTTAATTTGGTTAAAATATAATAATAAAATAGAATTTAATTTAAATAATCAAAATTGCTTAGAAATTCAAATTGATAAACGTGGTAATATAAGTAAAATTTATTCAGAATATAAACTATATTATAATTGGCAGTTTAATAAAATTTTAATTTATATTAAAACAACACCAGGCCGTGTATTAATGAATAAATTAATTTTTGAAGTATTATTTTTGGAGCTTAATTTGGAGAAAAAAAATAGTCCTATTTTATAGGTTAATAATAAAATTTAATATAGTAATAAAAAATATATTATTATATTGATATATAAAAATATAAAAATTATTTACAAAATGATTAAAAATAAAAATATAAATTTTCTTTATTTTAATAAAACTTTTAATAAAAGTAGATTAAAAAAATTAATTTATTGGTCAATAACATTATTTGGGGAAAAAAAAACAGTTGATTTAGTTGAAATTTTAAAAAAACTAGGTTATTCTTATGCAACAAAAGCTGGATTATCATTAAGTATTGATGATTTACAAATTCCATTAATAAAAAATAGACTATTATTTAATACTGAATCTAAATTAAATTATACTAATCAAGATGTTGAAAAAAGCTATTTAACATCTATTGAATATTTTTCACAAGTAATTGATACGTGGAATAATACTAATGAAATTTTAAAACAGGAAGTAATTAATAATTTTAAAAATAAAGATGTTTTAAATCCAGTTTATATGATGGCTTTTTCCGGAGCTCGTGGTAATATTTCACAAGTTCGTCAATTAGTTGGTATGAGGGGTTTAATGGCTGATCCTAGTGGTCGTATTATAAATTTTCCAATTCAAAGTAATTTTCGTGAAGGTTTGACATTAACTGAATATGTTATTTCATGTTATGGTGCTAGAAAAGGTGTTGTTGATACAGCTTTAAGAACTGCTACTTCTGGTTATTTAACACGCAGGTTAGTAGATGTCGCTCAACACGTAATTATTCGTTTATATGATTGCCTAACTTTAAGAGGTATTTATTTATATGATTTAAAAACAACTAATAATAAAAAGCTTTTATCGTTAAAAAATAGATTAATCGGTCGGGTATTAGCAGAAGATATTTATGATATTGTAATAAAATCAAATATACATTGTTTTTTTAAAGATTCTTCTATCTTAAAAAAACTTCCTGACCCTGATCCTTCAGGATCAAAAAATAAAAAAATTGCATTAAGAAATCAAGAAATTACTATTAAATTGATAGATATTTTGTTAAAAAGTAAAAAACCAATTTTAGTTCGTTCACCATTAACCTGTCAAGATAAAAATTATGTTTGTCAGCTTTGTTATGGTTGGAGTTTATCTTCTAATCGTTTAGTTTCTTTGGGTGAATCTGTTGGTATTATTGCTGCTCAATCAATTGGAGAACCTGGTACACAATTAACAATGCGGACATTTCATACTGGTGGTGTTTTTTCAGGACAAAGTTCAAGTGAAATTCGTGCAATGTTTAATGGTTATATTGAATTTCCAGATACAATAAACGGTAAATTTGTTCGAACTACACATGGAAAAATTGCTTTTTTAACAAAGCAAAAAGGTTTTTTAAAATTAAAATCTGTAAATAAAAAAAAATCGTTAGTTTCAAAAATAAATTTACCATTATTTACATTATTATTTGTTAAACAAGGCCAAGAAGTTTTAAAAAATCAAGTATTAGCAGAACCTATCGGTTTTATAACTGAATTAGAGCAAAGTGTAGATGTTTTTCAAACTATATATTCTGAATTTTCCGGCGAAATTCGTTTTAAAGATAGTAAATCAATTAACTTATTAAATAAAACAGATACAAATTTAAATAAATATGTAAACTCAAAAACAGGTGAATTATGGGTTTTATCATCGAATAAACAGAATATTTTAAAGCCTTTAAACCTTTTTATTAAAGCAGGTGATTTTGTTTTTTTTAATAATTTTATTTCTTTATATAATTTATTTTTTCCAAATAAAAATAATTTACTTTTTTTAAATAAAAGTAAAAACAATTTTACTAAATATGATTTTAATTTAAAAAAATTAAAAGTCTTTAATTTTTTTAATAAAATTAAAAACAATCAAATTTTATATTATTCTATATTGGAATCTAATTTATTTATAAATTATGATTATTTTCAAGTATCAAGTATTTTTAAAAGAAAATTTATTAACAATAATTTTGAAAAATTATCTATTAAAAATACAAAAATTTATTCAAATACTAATCAATATTCTTTTAAATATTCAAATTTAAATAATAATTTTAATAATATAAAAAAGGTAAAAAAAACTTATTTTTTACCTTTAAATATAAATAAGATAACCATGCATCAGCCGCTTACCCCCGATAAAAAAAAAAATTCTTATTATAGCGATAGCGATAGCGATAGCGGCTTTATTTATAAGTTATGTATTAATTTAAACTCAATAAATAAAGTAATATTATTTGAAAAATATAATAATAATAGTTTTTTTGAACTACCAATAAGTTGTTTTTTATTTTGTCAATTAAATAAATCAAAAGCTTTTAAAATTACAATTAAACACAATAATTTTTATATTTTTAAAACACCTTTTAATTTTGTTTTAACAGATTTATTTATTATAAAAAATAAATCTGTTTTAAATTTTTTTAAAAGTATAAAAATAAATAATTTTAATTTAAATTATGAGACTTTATTTAAATTAAAAAACTTAAAGTATAAATATTTTTTTAAAAATATAAAAAAGAATAAAAAATTTTTTATTTCAAATTCTAAAAATTTTTCTAAACATAATAATATTAAACAAATACTTAATAAGTCTAATAATTTTAAATTATATTTTTTTGAGCTAAATAATAATAAAAAAAGAAAAATTATAAGTTATTTTTATAGTAAATCAGGCATTAATATTAATGAGAATAATTTATTTAATGAGTTAGAAAATTTTTTAAAGATTTCTAATTTAGTTGAAATTTTTAATAATTTTAATAAAAATTCTTCTTATTTATTCTTTAATAATACATCATTAAATTTTTTTATTTTAGCTATTTTTTACAAATTATTATATAAAAAATTAAATAATAAACATTATAAAATAGAAACAAAATTTATAAATAAACATATTATATTTAATAAGGTTCAATATAATTCAATTAAAATTGAAAATATTTTTAAATCTTATTTAAATAAAAAGTCTTTAATATGGCCCTTTTATTTTTTAGATAATAATATTAAAACTAGTATAAATTTAGTAAATATTGATAAAAAATTAGGCGTTAAAGAATATAATTTATCTTTAAATTTTTTTTCTAATAATATAATTTGTTTTTATAAAAAGATTAAAATTTTTCAAAATAGTGATAATAATATTTTATTAAAAACAAATAAAGATTTTTTAGAGAAAAAAAATATTTTAATATATAATAAAATTTTATTAAATAATAATATTAGTTTAATAAAATCAAATTTATATAATTCTTCAAATTTTAATTATTTATTTTTATCTTTTTTTGAGCTTAAAAAATTTAAAATAAATCTGAATTTTTTTTATAAAATACAAAATAACTTTTTTAATAAATCATTTTTTTTATTTAATAAAAATAATGTTATAAAAAATAAAAAATTAATTTTTAAGAAAAATTATTTTATTTGTTTTAAAAATAAACAAAAATTATTTTTAAAAAATAATAAATTAATACTAAATAATAGTAGTTCTGATTTACTTTATTCTGAAAAGCTATTTTTAAATACATTTTTTATAAAATCTATTCTGTTTAATATTTCTTACATTTCAATTATATTTTATTTTTTATTAAACAATAATTCACTAAAATCAGAAAATAATTTAAAAAATTTATTATTAAAAAATAATGTTAGAAAAATTAATCAAAAAAAAATTTTATATTTAAAGAAAGATATTATTTATTTTTATTTTTCAACTTATATTTCTTCAATTTTATCTTCAAATTTTAAAATCGATTTACTTTACTATAAAAAAGAAAAAATAAATAGAAATAATAATATTAAATATAATTTAATTTTTTCTAATATTACTTTTTTAGAATTTATAAAAAATATTAATATAAGTATTAATATTTTTTATAATTTTTTAAATAAATTTAATAATAATGAAATATATATTATTAATAAAAAATTAAAAAAATATTTTTTTGTTTCTTTTTCAATAAATAATCTAATATCATATAATAATATGTTTATATCATTATTTTATAATAAAAGTTTAAAATTAGATTCATTATTAATATTTAAATATAATAATTATAAAAAGTTAAATATTCTTAATAATTTTAGTGTTCTTTTTGAGTCTAATAAAAAAATATTAGATTTAAATTTACAAATTCATAAAAATTATTTTTTTTTAGATAAAAAAAATAATTTTAATATATCTATTATATGGTTTTCAAAAGCAAATAAATTAAAAAATAAATATAAATTAATTAATAAAACAGGGTTTTTAAATATTATACTAATAATAGTTTTAAAATTAAAAATAATAAAAATTTTTTTATTTTTAAACCATTATATAATTACAATAGTTTTAATAACGACGAAGGCTTTAATAATAAACTTAAATCTTCTTTTTGTTTATTTTTTAATAAAGAAACTCCTTATAGATTATCAAAAAATTATATTTCAGATTACTTTATTAGTAAAAAATAGAAATCTAAAAAAATTACAAATAGTAAATACAAAAAATATAAATTATAAATTAAAATTTTTTTATTTATTATTTAATAATAAGCTTAAAAATAAAGTAAATAATTTTTATTTAGAAAAAATATCAAATACTAAAATTAATATATCAAATAATTTTTTAAATAAATTAATTAAATATGAAAATATTAAAAATTTTTTAGCCGAATCCAATATTTTTTTTTATAAAAAAAATAATTCTATTTATAATTTAAGTTATATATTTGAAAAAAAATGGGCTTATTATTTAAATATTTTTTATGTAAAAAAAGTTAATAAATTAATAAAATTTAGTTTATTTTATAATAATATTTTAATTAATAAAAATTCTAATACCAATATTTTAATGAGCCTAAAAAATTATTGGATAAATAATTATTTTAAAAGTAATATTTTATTATTTACTAATAATTATTATTATGATTATTGGTTAAACAATAAATCAATTTTTAATTTTTTATTTTTATCAAATAATTACTATGTTACTAAAAATAATAACTCAGAATTATATAATTATAACTTAATTTCATCGAGTTTAAGTTTAAAAAAAGAATCAAATTATTATGATATTTTAAATAAATTATTTTTTAATAAAGTAAATTTAGATTTAGGTTCCCTTAAAATAAAAAAAATATTTCCTATAAATACTTTATATTTATTTAGGGTTCAAATCAAAACAAACTTTAAAGAAAATACATTATCAAATATTGTATTTCCCCCTATATCAAATTCTAATAAAAATAATTATATTTTAAATTTTATAAAACTAAAATTTTTTAATTTTAAATTAAAGTTTTTATTAACTAAATATAATAATATTTATATACAAAATCTTTTTTTGATAAATATAAATTATATTTTTAGTTATATATTGAGTTTATACTATATTAAAAATTATAAATTTTTAAAAAATTTAGAAATAAAAAATAATAATTTATTTACTTGTTTAAAAATTTTTACTTTCAGCTCTAGCTCTAATAAACAAAAATTAAAAAATAATTATAATGGCTGGGTTTATATAATTAATAAATCTGATTTATTATTTTTAAATTATAAAAAAGTTATTGGAAACGGTAATTTTATTACAAAATATGTATTATTTGAAAACACAGTAACATTAAATAAATTTTTTGCTTTTCGTTTTAAAAATAATTTTTTAAAAATACAATTTAATAGTCGTAATAATTTTTTAAAGTCTTTTTTAAATTTTAAAATTAAAAAATCTTTATTAAATAGTGTTTTTATTTTTACTGGATCTAAACTTTTAAATATTTATTTGTATTCCTCTTTAATATATTTAAATAATTTAATATTAAAGAATAATTATTTAAATACAAATAATCATTTTATTTTTACTAAATTTTATTTTTATAAAATAAAAATAAAGACTATAATAAATTATAAAAAATTAACTAATAACGAAAATAATATTATTTTAATAAATAATTTTTATCGTTTAGTTTTTTTTCAAACATCAAATTTAAAGAAATTAAAATATAAGTCAAATTTTTTAAAAAAAAACTTTAAAAAACAATTCATTAATAAAAATTTATTAATTAGTAATAATAACAAAATAAACTATTTAAATAATTTAAAACGTATTTTTTTAATTACTAATACTTTAATATATATAAATAAATATAGTCGTTATAAACCAAAATTATTAATTAAACAAATATCATTTAAATATAATTCTAATTTATTAATAGAATTTAGTAAATTTAAAAATATTTGTTTAATTGAAAAAGGTTCTGATTTTGATTATTTAAATAATTTTTCTTCAAAAAAATATTTAGATTTTTATGAAAATAACTTATTATTACCGCAAAATGATTTACGTTATTATATTTTAAAATTTCCTTTTAATAGTACAATAAAAAACAAGTTATTTTTAAATTTAAATAAAAACCCTTTTATTTTAATAAAAAAAGAAAAGTTTTTAACTAAATTCACTTATTGTAATTATTTATTATTTAATAATAATAAATATTCTTTAAGTAATTTATCTTTAAAAAAACTAATAGGTTTAAACTTAGCTTCAAATTATGGATTAAAAAAAAATTATTTTAAATTAAATAAAAAAAAAACTTATAAACTATATGATCTTTTCTATTTTAAAGGTTATTATTGTTTTAAAAACATTTATAGTAAATTTAAAACTATTTTTTTAATTAATATGATTTTAAAAATAAATTTAAATAAAAGTAATTGTAAGAATAATATACTTGCTAATATTGATAATAAAAAATTAAAAATTTTTTATATTTTTAATTATAATTATAAAAAAATGTTTAATTTTTATATATTAAAAAATGAAAAAAATAATTTTTGTAATTTTTATATTCCATATTTAAGCTCAATTTACTTATATAAAAATAATTGTTTAAGCCATAATAATAATTTTAATTCAACTATTTATAATATTAATAAAAAATCGTTAAATAATTTAATAACTTTAAATATTCATAAAACTAAATATCAAAATAAAATAAATATTGAAAAAGAAAAAAATATATCAAAACTTTATATTAATTTTAGACCTTTTATAATTAAAAAAAATAGTTTTTTATTTCAAATAAATTTTATTTTTAAAAAAGAATTTATTAATGATTATAATAATTCATTAGTAATTCCAATTAATAAATTACCTAATGGTATTTTTAATAAATTAAAATTAATTAAAAATAAAATAAAAACAGTATCTATTTATAATAATAAAAAAATTAAAGTAACTAATAAAATACCTAAATTAAAATATGAATTAAGTAATTTTAAAGGAGAAATTTTAAAAAGTTATAATTCGTCTTCTTTTTATTATTCTAATATAAATTTTGATATTAAAAAAAATAAACAATTTAAAAATATAAATAATCTATTTAATTTAAAGAAAAATTTTAAAGACAAATCATCATTATTTCCTGAATTAATATATTTAACAAATTCTGATTTTTTAACATATAAAGTTCCATTAAATTTTAATAATGGAGCCCAAACTTATTTAAAAACTGTTTTTCCACATTCACATCCACAATTTAAAGTAAAATTAGGTGAGTTTATTCCTTATTCAAAAGAAATTATTTTAAATTTTGCAGTTAATCAATCCGGTCAAGTTATTTTTTTAAATAAAAATAAAGTATTATTACGTCGTGCAAAATCTTTATTATTATCACCTGGTTGTATTTGTAATTTAAAACAGGGTGATTTTATCAATACTAATTCACCATTATTGACATTAACTTATAAAAATTTAAAAACTGAAGATATTGTTCAAGGTATTCCTAAAATTGAACAACTTTTAGAAGCAAGAGAAAATATAAAAGACCAATTTAGTTTAAATTCGTTGATTAAATTAAAATTTAAAAAATATAAGAAGCATTATTCTAAAAAAGAAGCAGTATATAAAAGTATTATTTTTATTCAACAATATATTGTTGATTCTGTTCAAAAAGTTTATCAATCTCAAGGAGTAAATATTTCAGATAAACATATTGAAATAATAGTTAAACAAATGACCTCTAAAGTTCGAATAACTAATCCAGGTAATACTGGACTTTTAAGGGGAGATATTGTTTATTTAGATTGGATTGAATTAATAAATAGTGGTTTAAAAGGTAAAAAGTCTCAGTATGAACCAATTATTTTAGGTATAAGTAAAGCTTGTCTAGAAATGGATGGTTTTATATCAGCTGCTAGTTTTCAAGAAACTATTAAAATTTTAAGTAGGGCAGCTATTTTACAAAAACGTGATTTTTTAAGAGGTTTAAAAGAAAACCTTATCTTAGGACACTTAGTACCAATTGGTACAGGTTTCGAATTTCCAATATAATTTTTAATATAGATTGTATTTTAATATAGATTGTATTTTAATATAGATTGTAATAAAACACTTAAAATTAAGTGTTTTATTACAATCTATATTAATAAATAAGTATACCTGTTTTGATGGCACAGATTTAAAAAATTAAAATATATTTTGTTGAATACACTAATGTAAATAATAATATTTATTTAAAACAAAATATTATTAT